TATATTTCATTTTTAGATTAATAACAAAAATTAAAAGACTAAATATTTTTATTTATATATTTTTCTTTTTTAATTTTTATTATTTTTTATATTTATTATTATTTTTTATTTTATTTTTAAGTCTCTCAACTATCTTCTATTCAAATTAGCTCTTTACTTTATATTACAAGGCCTTTTTTTATATATGCCCCTTTTTTTATATATAATATTATATAAAAAAAGGCCGAAAAGGGGCAAACTATTTAAGCGTTTCTCTTAACATCTATTAAAGAGAGATATAAAAAATTTATAGAATTTAGGAGTTGAACTTTTACCACCACCAACTATAAATAATAAATAAAGAATAAAAAAGGAGTAGCAGTAATTGAGACTCCACTTCTTGTTTTAATTTATATCTTCTTTTATTACACTATTTTGTTTAAATTTTAAATTTTTTCCAAAAGATTCTAAACTTTAAAGTCCTGATCGTTTAATACTTTTTTTTATTTCACAAGGCCTTTTTTTATATATGCCCCTTTTTTTATATATAATATTATATAAAAAAAGGCCGAAAAGGGGCAAAATATTCTCATTTTATTTTTGTTTTTTTTTTAATTTTGTCAACTAAAGAAAAATAAAATAAAAAAGGAATAGAAATATTAGACTACCATTTTATTCCTTTTCTTGGGGATAAAAATTTCTTATTCGTCCTTGGGCAAAAGGTTAAGATTTATTGTTAAGTTTAGTAATATACATTCTAATTACTTGTTGAAATGTAAATAATGGTAGGAAGTATTTAGACATTATGTAAATTAAAGCAAATAAAGTTAAAAATGAAAATGATAATTGATTTATAAAATAAAAAGGAATTAATTGAGGCATATTATTTAAATTTTAAAGTAGGTTCTTATTAGAAAAAATTAAGAACTATCTCTGCTACTCCTTTTTCGTCCTTTTGTGTTTGTTTTTGTTTTTGTGTAGTAAAGACAAAGACAAAGACAAAGACAAAGAAAAATAAAAAAGGGGCAAAAGGAAGAAAATTAATAATTAATTTATTCTTTTTTGTTTTTATCTTATTCTTACTTGTACTCGAATTCCTAAAAAAAAATTAGTACAATATATAAAATAGAAATTAGTAAGAAGGAAAAAGAAAGACAAGAGATATTGAAATGGTTATATAGGCCTTTTTTTATATATCGGCCTTTTTTTTATATTATATAAAAAAAAGGGGCTATAAAAAAAGGGGCAAATTAAAGTCTTCAAATATTAAAATAAAAATATAATATTTTTATTAAATATTTTATTTTCTGTTTTAGATAAATATTATTTTTATTTTACGGCCTTTTTTTATATTTATATTTATATTTATATTTATATTATAAAAAAAGGGACATTTAATAAATTAAAAGAATCTTTTATATCTATTTTAAAATATAAACAAAATAGATTTAATTGGACTAAAACCAATATTTTTATATCTCTTTTATCTCTAGCAAGTTGAGGTTGAGTCACAGATGGTTCTGGGGGAAATTTGCAAAATTTCTAATTATTTAGGTTCGATTCCTTCTTAACCTTAAGAATAAGGAAGAATAAACTTTAAATAAAAAAATTTAAATTAAATTTCTTCCTATCCCTTTTTCGTCCTTTTTTTATTGTCCTTTTTTATATAATTTATTTATAATAAAAGGAATAAAAAGGACGAGGATTCTTCTATTAATTCTTCTTAGTTTAAAGGTAGAACATCATTTTTCTAAAGTGAGAAATCTGGTTCGAATCCAGAAGAAGAATTTAAAGTAAAGTAAAATAAATAAAATAAATTTTAGTTAAAATTTTAATTAAAAAAAAAATAAATAAATAAATAAATAAAAAAAAAAAATAAATTAAAAAAAAAAATTAATAAAAATAATTTAAAGTAAAAGTACAAATTATTATTTAAATAAAAAGATAAATATTATAAATTTATCTTTCGTCCTTTTTATTCCTTTGATTATAAATAAATAAATTATATAAAAAAAGGAAATATAAAAAGGGGCAAAAAGGAATAAATAATAAAAAAAAAATATATAAAAAAAATATAAAAAAAAAAGTATAAAAAAAAAATGATTAACAATAATTTTTCAATTACTATTATAAATTTATTAATAAATCTAATAGATGTATTATTAGTAATATTACCTGTTTTACTTTCAGTTGCTTTTATGACTATTATAGAAAGAAAACAATTAGCTGCGCATCAACGAAGAGTAGGTCCTAATACTACAGGATATTATGGAATTCTTCAACCTTTTGCAGATGCTTTAAAATTAATTCTTAAAGAAACAGTAATACCTTCACAATCTAATAAAGTATTATTTTATTTAGCACCTGTTTCTACTTTAATTTTTAGTTTATTAGGTTGGGGTATTATTCCTTTTGGAGAAGGTTTAACTCTAAGTGATTTTTCATTAGGTATTTTATATAGTTTAGCCTTATCCTCATTAGGAGTCTATGGTATTTTATTTGCTGGATGGTCTGCAAACTCTAAATATGCATTTTTAGGATCACTTAGATCCACAGCAGCAATGATTAGTTATGAATTAATATTAAGTTCAGCTATTCTAATTATTATTTTATTAACAGGGTCTTTTAATTTTACTAGTATAATTGAAAGTCAACAAGCTGTCTGGTTTGTAATACCATTATTACCAGTATTTATATTTTATTTTATTTCTATATTAGCAGAAACTTCTAGAACACCTTTTGATCTTCAAGAAGCTGAATCTGAATTAGTTGCTGGTTTCTTTACAGAACATAGTTCTATTATTTTTGTATTTTTCTTCCTTGCCGAATATAGTTCTATTGTTTTATTTAGTTGTATTACAGCTATCTTATTTTTCGGTGGTTATAATGCTCCCGAACTTTTTGTTAATGACTCATTAATAACTCTTCAACCTATTATTTTAGGTCTAAAAACTTGTGTCTTCTGTTTCTTTTTTGTTTGGTTCAGAGCTACTCTACCTAGACTAAGATATGATCAACTGATAGAATTTTGTTGGCTTAACTTATTACCTGTAGCCGTAGCTTTTATTATTCTAGTTCCTAGTATTTTAGTGTCTTTTGATATTTGCCCTTATTAAATTAATTTAATATTAAAATATCTGTAATAAAATATTTAACCCCCTCTCTAATTATTTTCTATGTTATTTTCTATAAATATGAGTGTACATTAATAATAATTAATTTAAAATTTACTATAATTTTTCTTAAATATTATGCTTAAAAGAAGTATGTTTAACTTTTTCTAAAATTAATAATGTCCCTTTTTTTCTTTTTTTAATATATATTATATTATATAAAAAAAAGGGGCAATATAAATATAAAAAAAGAAAAATAAAAAGGTAAGTAAAAAATTTATAAAGCCTATGATTTAATTGGTTAGAATAGTCTCTTGATAAGGGATTTGTAGAAGTTCAAATCTTCTTGGGCTTAACTTTTTTTTTTACTTTACTAGTGATAGTTACAGTGTTAAATAATAAAACTAAAAATTTTTAATTAAAAACAAATAAAATTATAAAACTATAAATATAAAATATAAATTAGACTTAGAAAAAAGGAATAATTTATAAGTTATAAATTAAAAAATTAATAAAAATAATAAAAAATAAATGAGAATTTTAAAAAAGCACGTCTTACTTAGACTTCTAAATTCTTATATCGTGGATTCCCCACAACCAGCTAATATCTCTTATTTATGGAATTTTGGTTCTTTATTAGGAACTTGTTTAGTTTTACAAATCTTAACTGGAATATTTCTTGCAATGCATTATCAACCTCATGTAGATTTTGCATTTAATTCAGTAGAACATATAATGAGAGATGTTAACAATGGATGGGCAGTAAGATATACACACGCTAATGTAGCATCATTCTTCTTTATATTTGTGTACGCTCATATTGCAAGAGGATTATATTATGGTTCTTATAAATCACCTAGAGTATTAGTGTGGTCTATTGGAGTTATTATTTTTATATTAATGATAGGTACAGCATTCTTGGGTTATGTTTTACCTTATGGTCAAATGTCTCTGTGGGGTGCTACAGTAATTACTAACTTATTATCTGCTGTTCCAGTATTTGGACAAGATTTAGTAGAGCTAATCTGGGGTGGTTTCAGCGTAAGTAATGCTACACTTAACAGATTCTTTTCATTACATTACTTATTACCTTTCTTATTAGCAGCTTTAGCAATAGCTCACTTATTAGCTTTACACACACATGGTTCTAATAATCCAAATGGAGTAGGTTCTAATTCAGATAGATATGCAATGCATCCATATTTCACATTTAAAGATCTTGTAACTATTTTTTTCTTTTTCCTAGTATTATCTATTATAGTTTTCTATTATCCTAACTTATTAGGTCACTCTGATAACTATATTCCAGCTAATCCTATGCAAACTCCTGCATCTATTGTTCCTGAATGGTATTTGTCTTTATTTGTTATAAAAAATAAAGAAGAAAATAGATGCCATGCTTAAGAGTAATCTTAGGAAGAATTAACTTCACTATATGCTGGGAAATCCTAAAGGCTTGACTACCTTAATCTTACGGTGAAAATTTCAAGTATTTAACAATGGACCATCAGCAGGAAACTAAATTGTATTTCCAAAGAGTAGGATCCTCAGAGACTACACGTGAATCTCCTTAATTCTAATAATTTAAGGGTGAAAATATAGTCCAACCATTATTGAAAGATAATGTGTAATATATAATATTGTCCTTTTTTTTTCGTCCTAGGACGAAAAAAGGAATAAGTGATCTGATAACTTCTATAAGTTTAGTATGTACGCAAAATTTTTCTACTATACCAACAACAAAAAGACTTTCAAAACTTCAGAGATCAAAATTAACTATTGAAAGTCCTTTAAGTGAAATTATAGTAGGATTATTACTAGGTGATGGCCATATTCAAAAAAGATCGTTAACCGGTAATTCTAGATTTATGTATGCACAAAGTAGTTTAAGAAAACATCATCTTAATTATTTTAATCATATTTTAGAACTATTTAAACCTTACTTATCTAAAGATTTTAAACTTAAAGAAAGATCTTTTACAGATAATAGAACTAATATAAATTATAGTTCCGTTCAATTTGCTACATTATCACTTCCATGTTTTAACTATTATAAAGACATTTTCTATAATTCAGAGAATTTAAAAATAGTACCTTCAAATATAGAAAATTTACTTAGTCCTAGAGGTTTAGCTTATTGAATAATGGACGATGGTTCTCTTCAAAATAAAGGTTTACATTTAAATACTTATGGTTTTACTAGCCAAGATATTTTAAATTTAAAAAGTACCTTAGAAAATATGTTTGGGGTAAATACTTTAAAATGTTCAATTCATAAACACAAAAAAGGATTTAGAATTTATATATGGGAAGAAAGCATGGAAGTGATAAGACACAATATTTCTCAGTTTATGCATAAAGATATGCTTTATAAAATAAATTCTGGTAATATTAAATAATAAAAAACAGTGATCTATTACCTTTCTATGCAATTTTAAGATCTATACCAAACAAACTATTAGGAGTTATTGCAATGTTTGGTTCATTATTAATCTTATTAATACTTCCTTATGCAGATTTATCTAGAATAAGAGGAAATCAATTTAGACCTGCTATGAGATTATTTTTTTGGTTATTTGTAGTTAACTTTATTATTTTAATGTGGATAGGTTATAAACACCCTGAAACACCTTATGTTGAAATAGGTCAAATATCTACTACATTTTACTTTGTGTGGTTTATAGTAATTTGCCCTATTTTAGGACTTTTAGAAAACACTTTAGCAGATATTGCTACTACAAATAAATAGTTTTATACCCCCATTTTTATTTGAAAATTTTTATTTTTATTTTGGTGTTATTATTAATTTTTGACTTTATCCCTTTTTTTGTCCCTTTTTTTCTTTTTTTTAATATATATTATATTATATTATATTATATTATATTATATTATATAAAAAAAAGGGGCAATATAAAAAAAGGCCGAAAATATAAATATATAAAAAAAGGACAAGAAAAAGTGACAGTTAGAAAGAAAATGTTTATTTATTATTTTTTGTTTGTTATTTGTTTGTTATTATTTTATATAATAAAAGAATCTATAAACAATTATATTATTTTATTATAAAAATTTAAATAATTTATATAATTTTCGTCCTGTGTTTATTATCTTTATCTTTTTCTTTTTTTTTAGTAAACATAAACATAAACATAAACAAACACAAAGGGACTAGGTAATAAATTAATTTTTAATAAAATATTCTTTTTTTATGATTTACATTTAATTATATTCCTATTTCCGTATTTCTCCTCTCATTTCCGCCCAAGTTACTCATTAGTAACTCTATAACCTTTTAACCCCTTTTTTTATTTTATATATAGTATTGTCCTTTTTTTTTTCGTCCTGGAATAAAAAGGACATAAATTAAAAATACATCTTATTATAATTTGGGTTAAGGGTAGAAGACTAATTGGTTAGTCGTCTTATTTGGGATAAGGAAATTACAGGTTCGAATCCTGTCTACCCTAACACTGCAAAGGGTCAGCTTAAAATTTAAATCTTTTAAATAGATTATAATTATTATATTTATTATTATAAATTAAAATTTAATATAAAATGCTTATAATAATAAATTGGTGTTATGGCAGAGTGGTTATTGCGGGGTACTGTTAATACTCTTTACAAGGGTTCGATTCCTTTTAACGCCTACGAATATGTTGAAATTTGGTAAACAATCTCCTCTTAAGCAGGAGTGGAAGAAATTCCTTAAGAGTTCAAGTCTCTTTGTTCGTAACCTTGTTTCAAAGATAGTGTTATTAAATTTATTTAAAATTTTTTTATCCCTTTTTTTATTTTGGAAGAAAAATAAAACCTAATGCGATATGGTGTAAATGGTATAGCACAGCAGCCTCATGACCTGTTAGCTTAGGTTCAATTCCTGATATCGCTAATATTATTAAAATATTATTTTATATTTATTCTTTTTTGTCTTTTTAGTCTTTTAAGGTAAAAAAAAGACAAAGTACAAGAGATGTATTTATATATCGTAATATATACTTATATCCCCAAGACTAAATTTTAACTGAAAAAACAACAAAGAAAAAGACTAAACGAATCTTTTTAAGTTAGATTCAACTGTTATTAAATTAAATTAAATTAAATTTTAATAAAAAAGATATATAATATATAATAAACATATTAAAATAGTTTATTATTTCTTTTTTATAATTATTCTTTTTTTCTTCCTTTACGGAATAAAAAGGACAAATTACTAATATTTAATATAAAAGAGTGTATATTAAGTTACAAATTTATAGTCCCTTTTTTTATAATATAAATAATATAAAAAAAGAAAAATAATATAGAGTAACGATAATCCCTTAGCATCCAAATGAACAGTATTTGTTCTTGATATGGACTAATATACCTTAATAAAATAAATTTATATGTTTTTTTTAGGGCATATTAGTTATCTGTCTTTTCTTTGGAAGTAATTATTTAATTTTAAATTCTCTTACCAAAAAAGGAAGAAAGTATAATTAAAAATATATCTATAAAATATTTATTATTACTTGTTTTATTTTTCTTCCTTTTTTTTTTCCCTTTTTTTATAAAAAAAGGCCGAAATAATTAAAAAGGAATAAAAAGGACAATAATATATATAATTTATCTATTTATTGTGGTTAAAAATAAGAGTCTAAAAAAATTAAATAATAAATAACTTAAATAAATTAAATAATAAAATAATTTCTTAATAAATATAATAATTATTTTTAGTACAATATGGTTATATTATTAAAAATTATTTCTATTTATAATTTATTTTGTCTTTTTTTTTTTATTTCTTACTAATTTCTATTTTGTCCTTTTTTTAATAAATAGCCCCTTTTTTTTATATAATATTATATAAAAAAAAGGCCGAAATAAAATAAATAAAATAAGTACAATAATATAAAATTAGTAAATTTAGAATAAAAAAGAATAAATTTAATTAAATAAAAAAAAAAAATAAAGAATAAAATTTAAAAATGTCAAATACTTTAACAATACAAAATATTAATTTCAGTAGAAAACTAATACAAAATTTTCCATATCATCTAGTAGCACCTTCTCCATGGCCAATAAACGTTAGTTTTGCATTATTAGGTATGGCTATTGCAGGTGTGATGTCAATGCATGGTTACTTTTTAGGAGGTCTACTATTTACTTTAGCAAGTAGTCTAACACTTTTTGGTATGAGTTTTTGGTTTAAAGATATTTCAGATGAAGCTACATATGAAGGTTGTCATACAAAACAAGTACAAAGAGGTTTAACAATAGGTGTACTTTTATTTATTGTTAGTGAAGTATTTGCTTTCTTAAGTGTATTTTGGGCTTTCTTCCATTCTAGCTTATCTCCAGCGATTGAAATAGGAGGAGTTTGGCCACCACAAGGTATAACTGCTTTAGATCCCTTTGCAATACCCTTACTTAATACAATGCTATTAGTTTCAAGTGGTGCATTCATTACATATGCTCACCATGCTTTAATTAAAGGTAATAGAAAAGATTCTATTTATGGTACTTTCTTTACAATTATTTTAGCTATAGTTTTCACAGGATTTCAATATTTAGAATACTCAGAAGCACCTTTTTCTATCTCAGATTCTGTATATGGTTCAGCATTTTATGCTTCAACTGGTTTACATGGGTTTCATGTTATTATTGGTACAATTTTCATTAGTACAATGTTTTTTAGAAATCTAGGATATCAACTAACAAAACACCACCATATTGGATTTGAGTCAAGTATCTTATACTGGCATTTTGTTGATGTTGTATGGTTATTTTTATTTATCGCAGTATATTATTGGGGTTGTAACTAAACTTTTCTAATTATTGTCCTTTTTTAATTAATATTAATATTAATATTAAATAAAAAAAGGAAAAGATATAAACCCCTTTCCCTTTTTTTATTATATAAACAAAAGGCCGAAAGGCCGAAACAAACAATATAAACCCCTACTCCCCCAAAACAATTATTACCGGTACCCGAAGGAATATTACAAATACATAAACTATGAATCTGTCATTATTCTTATTTTTAATAGGTATTTTAGGATTTATTTTAAATCGAAAAAATATAATTCTAATGATAATTGCAATAGAAATAATGTTATTAGCAGTTACACTATTAGTTTTAATTAGTTCCTTTACTTTTGATGATGGAATAGGGCAAACTTTTAGTATATTTATCATCTCAATAGCAGGTGCAGAATCAGTAATAGGTTTAAGTATTCTTGTAGCTTTTTTTAGATTAAGAGGAAATATTTCTTTAACAAAATAATGTATATCTCAATTTTATTATTCCCTTTATTAGGGTCAATAGTCTCAGGTTTTCTAGGTAGAAAAATCGGAGTAAGTGGTTCACACATAATAACTTGTACTTGCTTAATTTTAACTTCAATATTAGTGAGTGTAGCCTTTTATGAAGTAGGAATATGTGGCTCTCCTGTTACTATAAATTTAAATAGTTGGATTGAATCAGAATTTCTATCAATATCTTGGGAATTCTTATTTGATCAATTAACAGTAACAATGATGATACCTGTAGTATTTATTTCTACTTTAATTCATATTTTTTCTACAGATTATATGTCTGAAGATCCTCACAACCAAAGATTCTTCTCATATTTATCTTTATTCACTTTCTTTATGTTATTATTAGTCTCTGGTGCAAATTATTTTGTAATGTTTGTAGGTTGGGAAGGTATTGGAATAGTATCCTACTTATTAATTAATTTCTGGTTTACAAGATTACAAGCCAATAAAGCAGCAATACTAGCTTTAACTATGAATAGAGTAGGTGATATGGGTCTAAGTATTGGATTTTTTGCATTATTTGCATTATTTGGTTCAATAGATTATGCAACAGTATTTAGTTTATCTCCTTACATGAATGAAACAGCTATTACTATTATTGGTTTATTATTACTTAGTGGGGCTATGGCTAAATCAGCACAAATACCTCTACATAGCTGGTTACCAGGATCGATGGAAGGTCCTACACCTGTTTCAGCTTTAATTCACGCTGCTACACTAGTAACAGCTGGATTATATTTATTATTACGATCCTCCCCATTATTAGAATATAGTAGTACAGCTTTATTAGTAATAACTTTAGTAGGAGCAACAACAGCATTTTTTGCTGCTACATGTGGTTTAGTACAAAATGATTTAAAAAGAATAATTGCTTTTAGTACTATATCACAATTAGGTTATATGGTAATGGCAGTAGGTCTTAGTCAATATAATGTAGCTTTAATGCATGTTGTTAACCACGCTTTCTTCAAAGCCTTATTATTCTTAGGTGCAGGAGCTGTAATTCACAGTTTTGCAGATCAACAAGATGTAAGAAGATTTGGAGGTTTAATAAACTTTTTACCTTTTACTTATACTTGTATGTTAGTAGGTTCTTTATCATTATTAGCTACACCTTGGTTAACAGGATTTTATAGTAAAGATTTAATAATAGAATTAGCTTATGCACAATATAGTTTTAGTGGTACTTTTGCTTTTATTTTAGGTAGTGTTACTGCTGGTCTAACTGCTTTTTATTCTTTTAGATTAATTTCTTTAGTTTTTTTAACTAATCCTAATGGTTCAAGAAATGCTTATTTAAATTCTCATGAAGCTAACTTTAAAGTTATAATTCCTTTATTTTTATTAGCTTTATTTAGTATTTTCTTTGGATTTGTATTTTCAGATTTATTTGTAGGTCTTGGTACTGATTTCTTTGCTAATTCTTTATTTATTAGTCCTAATAATATTTCTATTATTGAAGCTGAATTTAGTTTACCTATTTATATAAAATTATTACCTGCTTTATTATCTTTAGTTGGTGCTAGTTTAGCTATATTTTTATATCATTATCAAATTAATTTCCTTAGAGATATTACTGCTTCTTCATTAGGTAGAAAAATTTATACATTTTTAAATGGTAAATACCTATTTGATGTTGTTTATAATAATTATATTATTGGTGTAGGTTTACAATTAGGTTATATCGTATCTAAAGTTTTAGATAGAGGTGTCATTGAGCTTGTAGGTCCTTATGGTTTATCTAATGTTTTAACTAAAACTGGTATTAATATTAGTAAATTAGATACTGGAGTAGTTACTACTTATTCACTTTATATTACTTTAGCTTTATTATCTATATTATTCTTAGTATTTGCTCCTATTTTAATTGATACTTCATTATTTAGTGAAATTAGACTACTTATTATTTATATTGCTGCTTTAGTTTTATTCTTAACTTAAATTTTTATTGCATGTTTATCTTCCTATTTTTTCCCCTTTCTTACTAATTTATTACTAATTTTATAATATAATATTGTCCTTTTTTTGTTTTTGTTTCGGCCTTTTTTTATAATGCCCCTTTTTTTATATAATATAATATAATATATATTAAAAAAAAGAAAAAAAGGGACAAAGATAAAGACAAAGACAAATAAAAAAGGAATAAATAATATTAGTACAATAATGTAAAATTAGTACAATATTTATTTAATTAAATATATGTTTTTATATTTTTGATATAAATATATTATTAACCCCCCGCCTCTAAATTATTCTACTCCTTCTTTTTCTATATTTATTAATTATTTTTCTTCCTTGAAACAAAGGAAGAAAATTAGTACAATTTTATAAATTCTAAGATAAGCAGTGACAAAAACAATTAAACAGAAATATTTTTTATTATTATTAAGAACATTTTTCGTCCTTATTTTATTTTATACTTCCAATTTGTAGTTTACAAAATTTTATGTTTTTAAGATAAAAGAGTGTTATATTCAATTTACAAAGTTTCAAAAGACTTATTAAATCTAGTTTTTTTTTTTGTCCTTTTTTATGTTATAGCCCCTTTTCGGCCTGTTTTTATATTATATAGCCCCTTTTCTTTTTTTATATAATATTATATATAAAAAAAATATAAAAAAAAGGCCGATATACAAAAAAGGAATAATTAAGTACACACACGGATCTTTAAAAGAATCAGTCTCTGAATAGTAAATATGTTATATAATTTCCTTAATTATATTATAGATATAAATTAGAAGATAAGCAGTTACTTGTCTAGAGAGAAGAATACTAGAGTTAGATTCATTGTTTAATTGGTATTTATCGAGATAATTTAAAGATAGTGCTAATATAATGAATTTTTAAGGTCTTTAGATTTTGTCCCTTTTTTTATATATATATAATATTGTCCTTTTTTTATATGATTTGATTTGCCCCTTTTTTTTATATAATATAAAAAAAAGGGGGCAAAGGAATAAAAAGGACGAAAAAGAAAAAAAGGTGCAAAAAAATTCAATTCACTTATGTCCCTTTTTTTATAATATAAATATAAAAAAAGGCCGTAAAATAAAAATAAAGAGTATATTAGTCTAGTTCTTAAATTAAACTTGCGAATATGCCGAAATTTGGTAGCCGGGTGGATTTTAGGCATCCATATTTAAGAGTTCAAGTCTCTTTATTCGTACTTCGTCTTGTTTTGTTTTTTTGTTTTTTCTAAGAATTATAATTATGTCCCTTTTTTTCTTTTTTTTTAATATTATATAAAAAAAGGCCGTAAAATATAAAAAACTAAAATAAAATTAAAATATTAAAGATTACAAATTCTTGTTTAAATCTTTAAGTAATAAGAAGTATTATTCATATATTATAATTGTCTATATTTTATACATGTATTCACTTTAGGTTGAATGGTTCAACAAAAGCCTTCGAAGCTTCTATTTATTGGTTCGAATCCAATGGAGTGACATACGTTATTTTATATAAGTAAAACTTGTCTTTTAATTTTGTCCCTTTTTTTATATCGGCCTTTTTTTTATATAATATTATATAAAAAAAAGGGGCTATAATATTAAAAAAAAAGGACGAAAAGGGATAAAAGGAATAATTCAAATTTAATGTTAAAAACAAAAACAAAAATAAATAGAAAAAAAATACATATATTAAAAAGGAATTAACTTAAAAACTGTATTAGTACAAATATTATATAGAAAGAATAATAAAACAATACAGATTAAAAGATGTAATCCTTATAAATTAGATTTTTTTATAATATTATAGTTCTTAATACGTATTATGGATAATAATATTTAAAAAAAGAATTTGCTTAAGAAAGATCTTAGGATATCTATTACGTCCTTTTTTTCGTCCTTTTTTTTTATATTATATTATATTATATTTATATAAAAAAGGGGCATATAAAAAAAAGGGGCAAAATTATAGATATTTATCTCTTTGTTTCTTTATTTTAATCTGTTGATATTGTCCTTTTTATACCTTTTTTATTATTTCGGCCTTTCGGCCTTTTGTTTATATATATAATATTATATACACAAAAGGGTATAAAAAAAGGGACAAAAAAAAGGGACAATGGAATAAAACAAAAATAAAGAGGAACTAGTATACTAAGGTCAAAAGTTTAATTTCTAAATAAATATACAAAATGTTAACAAATATCTCAATATTTAATACTATATTTAATGATGCACCTCAACCTTGGCAAATAGGGTTTCAAGATAGTGCAGCACCAGGTTTTACAGGGATTGTAGAATTACACAATACTATTTTTTTTTACTTAGTAGTAATATCAGTTGGAGTATTTTGGGTTTTAGGTTCAGTTATCTACTACTACAACTCTAGAAAATCTCCTATTGTTCATAAATATCTTAATCACGGTACTCTTATTGAATTAATTTGGACTATAACTCCTGCTTTAATTTTAATTGCTATTGCTTTCCCTTCATTCAGATTATTATATCTACTAGATGAAGTAATTTCTCCTACTATTACTATTAAAGTAGTAGGTCATCAATGGTATTGGAGCTATGAATATAGCGATTATATTAATGAAAGTGGAGAATCTATTGAATTTGATTCATATATGATTCCAGAATCAGATTTAGAATTAGGTCAATTTAGATTATTAGATGTAGATAATAAAGTAATAATACCTACAGATACTCATGTAAGATTAATTGTAACTGGTGCTGATGTAATTCATTCATTTGCCGTACCCTCATTAGGTGTAAAAATAGATTGTGTTCCAGGAAGATTAAATCAAACTTCTATCTTAGCTGAAAGAACAGGAACTTTCTACGGACAATGTTCTGAAATTTGTGGAGTATATCACGGATTTATGCCTATTGCTGTAGAAGCAGTTTCAGTTCAAGATTACTTAGCTTGGATTGATCAAGCTTAATCTATCTCTTTACCCCATTATTTTTTTTTTTTAGTTTTCTAGTTTAATTACTTTCTGTTCTAATTTCTATATTATTGTATTTTTATTTTACGGCCTTTTTTATATTTATATTTATATTTATATTTATATTTATATTTATATTTATATTTATATTTATATTTATATTTATATTTATATTTATATTTATATTTATATTTATATTTATATTTATATTTATATTTATATTTATATTTATATTTATATTTATATTTATATTTATATTTATATTTATATTTATATTTATATTATAAAAAAAGGGACATTATTATAAGATATAATTAGTAAGAAATTAGTAAGAAATTAGTAAGAAATTTGAAATATTTATTTAAATATATTTTAATAATTTAAATAAAATAAATAATATCCCCCATATAAAAATAATCTCTAAATATTATATTATGAATCTCTAAATATTATATTTATTTATTATTTTAGCCCTCTTTTTCGTCCTTTTTTTTATATAATATATATAAAAAAAGGCCGCAAAGGAATAAAAAGGACGAAAAGATAAAAATATAAAAATATAAAAATATTTTATGTTTATGTTAAATATAAAATAAAAAATGTTAAATATAAAATAAAAAATTTTAAATGTAAAAATAACAATTAACCATAATAAAAATAACAAACGTATTTTATTGAGAACAATAGAATTTTAAATAAAATATATTTTAAATATATAAATAACGATATTTATAAATATTTTTATATAGTAAATATTGTGCACAATATTAAATAATATAATATAATATAACATAAAAAAGAGATGGGGGTTAAAAAATAAAAAGGGTTTTAAATGAAAATTTTCTGTCCAATTGTAACAGTTACACAAAAGGTTCCTTTTTTGTTAATACCAGTTATTCTTGATTTAGAAACAAGATCAGTATTTCTTCTAGTTAGACTACCTCTTTGTGTTATTTTAACAGTTTGTCTTGCAGAAATTTTTTGTGTAGATAAACGACCTCCTAATTTAATTTTTATTCCAGTTAAGAAACTAGGTATTACACCATTATATGAGTAATATTTTTTTGAGTTTTTAATTTTAGAAAGTCTAAGAACTCTCTTAGCTATTTTTGAAAATTTTATTTTTTTAAAATCACAATATCTCGCTATAAAATGAGCTAAAATATTACTATCTAAATTAAGTTTTCTAATTCGATTTAAATCAAAATGAACATTTTTCGAAATAAAATTACTTAAATTAGCAGATAAAATTTCTAAATTTTGAGAATTTAAATTAAATAAACTAGATAAACTTTTTTTATTTTTCTTATTTTTCTTATTTTTAAGTCTAAAAAAAAATAAATTAACATATAAATTATCCGGTGTAATATAATATACAGGCTTACTAATTAAACTATACATTTTTAAAAAAGAATATTCTAAAATAGAAGAGATATTTTTTATTAATTTACTATTACTTTTTTTAAAAAAATAATAGATATGTTGAGATTGAGCTAAATACGGATCAAATTTTAATAAGTAATTTAAATTTTTTGTTATTTCATTAGAATTAAATTTATTTTTTTCGGAATACTTAAATTGATTTATATTATTTATTGTGCCAATTTCTATTATTTTTTTTTCTTTTCTTTGTAAATCTAGTATATTAGTATTTTTTACTTCTTTTATTAACTTTTCTACTACAACTTTGTTTTTTGTTATTTGGTTTAAATTAGAATTTATATTATTTATTTTTTTTGTTTTTTTTATTAATTCTGATGCTTCTTTGTTATTTTTTCCTAAAGAGAATATTTTTAAATTTTTATTAAATTCACTTATCTTATTTGTTTTTAATCTAAATTTTTCAGGAGTAATCCTTTCAAAGGGTTCTACTTCTTTTCGAGCAGTTAATAGATTTTCATAGGAATTATTTAATATTTCTGAAGGTACATTGAATTTTGTAGAACCATACGGTTGCATTGTTAAATTAGTTTTTAAATAGTTTTCTTCTAAATTTTTTATCATTATTTTTATTATGTGTTAATATTTTTTTTTTGTTATCGATTAAGCTAAATATAGCTACTTAATATCCCACTAATAGATAATATACATACGTTTTATCTGTAAATTTTTAGTGTTTAATATTACTCATAATTTTTCTAAAAATATAGAAAATTGAGAACTTATATTTGAAAATTAAGTTAAATTAGTATTAGGGTAGAGTATGTCTTTTTATTTTTATTGTCCTTTTCGGCCTTTTTTTTATATTTTTTTTATATATAATATTATATAAAAAAAGAAAAGGGGCTATATAATATTATATAAAAAAAAAGGACGAAAAAAATATGTACAAGAGCGAGATGATTCGAACACCTATCAATGATTTTGGAGATCACTATACTAACCAGTTATACTACGCTCTTTATAATTTAATTAATTAATTTATTCTTTTTTGTTTATTTGTCCAGGAACCAATAAATAATTTTATAGCAGAAAATTAGGATTATAATATTTAGAATTTTTAACTATAGTATTATAAAATTTATTACTTGTCTTTTTTATTCTCGGCCTATATTTATATTATATTATATTATATTATAAAAAAGGGACATAATTATTTTTAGTACAATAATTTATAAATATTATTACAATATAAAAACTATTATTAATCAAATATAACAATTATAAAACAAACAAAAAACGAGTCCTTCCAGATTCGAACTGGAATCCCTTTAGTTGACAATCAAATACTTTACCAGTTAAGCTAAGGACCCTATTATTTTTATCTTAAATATTACTTATTTATTCCTTTTGCCCCTTTTTATTCCTTTTCGGCCTTTTTTTTATATAAAAAAAAAGGGGCAATAAATTATATAAAAAAAGGACAATAAAAAAAAAAGGACGAAAGGACAATAATATAAAATAAGTACAAAAATAAGAAACTCTTAATGATTCTTTTATTATTAAAATTTTAAACTTAACTATATAAAAATCGTAGTACCTATTTAAATATAACTTAAATATAAAACTTACAACTGAATACTAATTCTAAACCTTATAACTAACTCTTAGAAAAATATATTTATAAAATAACTTTTTGTACTTGTCTTTTTATTTCTCGGCCTATATTTATATTGCCCCTTTTTTTTATATAATATATATTAAAAAAAAGAAAAAAAGGGACAAAATAAATAAAAATTTATCAATTTAAACAAATTACAGTAGGGGGTAAAATTTATACTCTAGAAGCTTCTTTAGCTTCAGTGATAGAAATGGCTCCTGATCCTATTTCCAGAACAAATCCTATAGTTAAAACAAAGAAGAAAATTAATGCAACAGCAAATCCAAAAATATTAACTTGATATAAAGTAACAGCAATTGGAAATAATAATAGAATTTCAAGATCAAAAACTAAGAATAACATAGCCACAATGTAGAAATGTATTTGAAAAGTAGATCTAGTTTGTCCTTCAATAGCATTAAAACCACATTCATAAGCAGAAACTTTAGCTTCATCAGGTCTATGTGGTGCTAATAATATATTTAAAGCTAATAAAATTATAGAAAGAATAGGTACAAAAATAAATAACATTAATAAAGTATTCATTTTAAAAATTAAATAAAGATAAAGAAAGTAATTGTGTACTATTTAATAATATAGAAGGTTTAAGAACAAATAATAAAATTGATAAAGTTAAAGTAGAGATTAAATAACTATGATAATTAGTTAAATCTTGAGTAAATTCCGAAGAATTAATATTTATATTATAATTAAATATTTTTGTATCATTTTCTGAATGAAGAACTCTTATAATTTTTAAATAATAAGAAGCACTTATTACACTAACAACAATAGCTACTATAGACATAAAATAATAACCACTTTGTATTGCAGAATATAAAACAAATTGTTTAGAGAAAAATCCTATTAAAGGAGGTACACCTGCCATAGAAAATAAGCATATTGTTAAAGCAATAGATAGTAAAGGATTAGCAAAGAATTGTCCTTTTAATTCAGATATAAATTTTATATCTTTTCTAGTTTCTTGTATTCCGTAATATTTAGTTAAAGAAGAATTATTAATAATATAGCCAAATCCTAATATAATTAAAAAAGTATTTAAATTAGTTATAGAATATTGTATAATATAAAATATTAAAGAATCTATTGATTGTTCAGTATTGATAGCTAAAGCTAATAACATAAAACCTATATGAGATATTGTACTATAAGCTAATAATCTTTTTATTCTAGATTGAGCTAAACCTACTATTGTACCTATTATTAAAGAGATTAAAGAAGTTATTAATAATAAATTTTTTAGTACATTTTGAATATTTTCAGTAAATAAATTACTTATTAAATTTACTCCTACTAATTCTATATTTAAATTATTACCTATTATACCTAGTTGTGTATGTAATTCTAATAAAAAGATTATTATAGAAATTTTTGGCATAATAGTTAACCAAATTGTTACTATTGTTGGTGTATCATCATAGACATCTGGTGCCCAATTATGTAAAGGTGCTGCAGCTATTTTAAATAAAAATCCTAGAAATATAAATAATATCCCTAAACTTATAGCTTGAATTATATTGTTACTGTCTGATACTGATACAAAGCTATATATTGATTCTAAATTTGTTAATCCTGTAAAACTATAGATTAATCCACAACCTAAAAGGATTAAACAAGAGGATAAACCACCTAATAAAAAGTATTTTAATCCTGCAGATGTTGAAGATTCCGAATCTCTATATAAAGTAGATAAAATATATACAGCAAAAGATTGTAATTCTATACTTAAATAAACTGAAATTAAATCTGCAGAAGATACTAATAAAGAAGCACCAAATGTACTAAATAATACTATTAAAGAATATTCACAGATGTAATTATAAGAATTATGTTTTCTATAATTAGTTTTTTTATTTAAATCATTTTCTATTTCTGTATTAAATTTAGGCCAAGAGATTAAAATTAAAGAACCTATTGTAAAGATTATTATATCTAATAATTGTGAGATTGTGGTTACATGGAATAATCCACTATAGATACCTATTCCTGATCCAATTGACTGAATATATAAAGCATTTAAAGATAACGCTCCGGAATAAATAAATATAATAGAACTTATTCGAATATATAAAATTGAATTAATATTTTTATTTATAGAAGGTAGGGCAACAGCCACTATTAAAATTAAGAGACTTAAAAAAATCATTACTCAATACGACAAATTAGATTCTTTTAAATTGGGGAGATTTTTTTCTAAGTAATAAAAAATTTTTTTTAGTTATAAGTACTACAATAATATATTAATATAAATAAATATTAAAACAGGTTTAATGCCTTAATCAATGTTCAATACAATCATAACAATTTTAACAATTTTTAAACTTTTGTACAGAAGAAAAAAATAAAGTCTTTTATTTAATTAGAAAATGAGTTTTAGAAAGGTATCTTGTACTTGTCTTTTTCTAAGAACAAAGAAAAAAACAGACAAGTAAAATAACCTGTTCAAATTTTAAAAATAAAAATGACACAATTAAAAATTATAAAAAAATAAATAAATAAATTAAAAATTATTAATATAAAACATAATAAAAATAATTTTAAAAGACACCATATTAAATAATATCTTTGATATGTAGCTCTTAGTTTAAAGAAAGTTTTTAGTTTAGGATATTTATTTTCTAAATCAAAGTAATTAATTATTTCATTACCAAAGAAAATAGAAAAGAACTCGAAAGCAATTAATAAATATAAAATAGCAAATAATATATGAATAAGAGCTAATTCTTGTGCTAATGTTAAACTATCAAGATAGCTATAAAAAGAATCAAGATTAAAATCAAAAATTAATTTATTATTACTATTCGAGTTTAATGAAGGAATGCTTTTTATTGCCTCATGAACTTTATCCACACTATTTTCTAATATAGTAGGATCACCTTCAAACTGACTAATTTGTTTAATTGGATATTTAAATTTTGACATTACAAATGGATATAATGAATTTACATCATAAACATAGATATCTTTATTTAAAGCATTAGGTCGATACATATCTGTTCTACCCCCAGTAAATGATTGTTTTATGAAATCAAAAACTTTACCAGAAGTAATTGGAACAGTATCATCTAGGCCTTTATTTAATATAAATAAAGGGACAAATAATGCATTCTGAAAATAGCAAAGGCTAATGAAGGAACAGTAGGATATTTTGTCCCTTTATAGGCCTTTTTTTATATATTATAAAAAAGGGACAAATTAAATTTTTTAGAAAAAATTTTAGAAAATTATAGAAAAGAAAAGTATAATAAAAGAGTGATATAAAGATTGCATTAAGCAAATACAATACGACAATAGTCTAAAAATAAGAAAGAACTTAATTTTGGTTCTGATTTAACGTTATTCAGTAGTCTTAAGACATGCAAATCGTTATTTTCGAAATTTTATTTATTTATTTTATAAAATTAGAAAATAAGGTGTAAAGGTGAGTTATATAAATAAGATAGCCTATAGTCTTCATAAATAGGAGATAGGTATTCAATTTATTCTTTTTTGTTTCGGCCTTTTTTTATTATATAAAAACAGGGACTCAAGGAAGAGAATATTAAAGGATTTTATCTGCTATAGGATTCTATTTATTTTGATTAGGTAGTTGGTAGGGTAATAGCCTAACCAAGCCGACAATCGAAAGCTATGTTTGATAGAACCTCTAGCCACATTGGGAATGAAATCTCCCAAATAGTTACCTTTTTATACAAATAAAAAGCACTATCAGCAGTCAAGAATCTTAGTCAATGCTCGCAAGAGTGAACTAGCTAACTGAAATCACAAATTGATCTTATCAATGTGATATAGTAAGGGAAAACAAATGATATTACTTTACTTATAGTGTTGTCTAATTCTGGTGCCAGAAGACTCGGTAATACCAGTAACGCGAACGTTAGTCATCTTTATCAGGCGTAAAGGGTTTGTAGGCAGCTTTTAAAAAAATTTCTTAACTATATAATATTGTCCTTTTGCCCCTTTTTTTTATAAAAAAGGAGGTAAGGAATAAAAATAGTTAAGTCTCTAATTTGAGAGCTAGAATCAAATAGAAGTTAAAAAGTATAATACTTAGAGAAGGGTTGATATTCTTAGAACCTAAGGGGAATACTAATGGTGTAAACAACTAACTATAAATGATTGACGCTGAGACACGAAGGTGAGGATAGGAAATAGGATTAGATACCCCGGTACCCCTCTCTGTAAACGATGAATGGTAGTTATTAGTGTATTACTGGTAACGATGCTAACGCGTTAACCATTCCGCCTTGGGAGTACGATTGCAAAGTTGAAAACAAAAAAATTAGTCGGTCTCGGAGCAAACGGAGTGAAGCATGTTATTTAATACGATAATCCGCGTAAAACCTTACCAGTTCTTGTATAACAAATTCTATCACAAAATAGAATGAATGTTTTTATTTTAATAAAAATATTCAGTTACAGGTGCTGCATGGCTGTCGTCAGTCCGTATCGTGAGAAGTTTGGTTAAATCCTCTAACGGACGAAATCCCTGTTGTTAATTTATTCTTAACAATTAATGGAGCTAAAAAAGCACCATTTGGGGCTAAGACAAGTCGTTATGGCCCTAATGAACTGGGCTACAAACGTGCCACAAAAACTTTTACAATGTGATGCAATACTTAGCAAAAATAGGTGGAGCTAATCAATAAAGAAAGTTTATAACAAAACTGTAATGAATTGTCATCTGCAATTCGGTGACATGAAAAAGGAATTTCGAGTAATCGTTGATCACTAGCGCAACGGTGAAGCTTTGATCCGTGATGAACTAACTGTCCGTCGCTGGGAAGGAGCTTAAGTTGAGGGAAACTGTGGATAAATTGAGGTTTTATATGGAAAGGTTTTATATTAACCGCCATATTAAGTCAATTGACTTCAGTTAACTTTCTTAGGTAACATCCCAAAAGTCGTAGCAAGGTAGCTGTACTGGAAAGTGCAGCTGAATAATAAGATATATTTCGATACACCCCCCAACCGGTATTTAGGGTTTTTACTTTAAAAAAGAGGCAAAAAGGAAGAAAACATAGTTATAGATTAAAAATAAATATAAATAAAGTAATTAAATAATTTAATTAGAATTAATAATAAAAGGGTGGTTGGCAGAGTGGATCATGCAGTAATTTTACACATTATCTATGGGGGTTCGAATCCTCCACCACTTAAATTATAAAGTTTTCAATAATCTAAATAATAATACCTACTTTTTTGCCCCTTTTTTATTCCTTTTCCCCCTTTTTTGGATATATATTATATAAAAAAAAGGGGCTAATAAATTATATGAAAAAAGGACGAAAAATAAAGAATTAAACTTATAAATTTTATTTCAACCAATAAGAAAGAAATAGGATTTGAACCTAAATTAGTCTTTACCAAAATATTTCATTTGAGGGCTTTATCTGTAAGTTTTATCGTTAAGTTCAGGCCTTTATTTTATATCGGCCTTTTTTTTATATTATATAAAAAAAAAGGGGCTATATAATTTATTTATAATCAAAGGAATAAAAAGGGGCAAAAAGACCAAAATAAGATTAAGCAAAAAAAATAATAATAAATAAATAAATAAATAAAATAAATAAATAAATAAAAATAAGAAATACTTATACATATAATATAAATATAAAATATATATGTGTATATAAAAATAACAATGAAAACAAATAATAAAACAATCTTTCAAAGATTTAAGTCTAGTATAAAATCTGGATGGGAAATGCCTATTTTACCTGATCATATAATTGAATTAGATAAAAATATTTACATAAGAATGTTAAAAATAATAGGTCCTTTAACTATTTTTATATCTATTAGCGGTATAAGTTTAAAATTAAATAATATAATATTTTATATAAATTTTATGATATCATTGTTATATATTTGTTATAAATATATTATTGCTTTTTATGCAGTAAAACAATGGTTTCACTATCTAAGAACAGGTAAATTTATAGTTAGAAAATCACCTCTTGATATGTTTTCAACCATGATAAGAGGTAGTCTTTATGGTCTAAAAAGTGTAGGAAAAGTTAGTATTGGAACAGGTATGACTTATGCTTTATGCCATGAACTAGATGATATTCTAGAAAAAGATGGTAAAGCACCTTATTTTTTACCTAAAATTAGAAGCACTATTCAACAAGTTGGATTAGAAAACAGTATAAATGCATTTTTAACTTCTATAGGTATTACAGATATGGCTAAACCAGAGAGTGTCACTTCTTTCCACGAGAAATTTCGAGCATTAAATGATAACGACAAAAGAGAATTTGAAACAAATACTGGTATATCATATAATGATGGTTTAAAAATGTTAGACTATATCGAAAAAAATAGTAGTAATGAAGTGAGTAATACAGTTAAAGATTTAATAGATAAAGAGGATCCATTTGGTACTAAGAAAAAATAAAATGTGTACTTAAAAATTTTTAATATGAAAAATTTATTACATTTAATAGAACTTCTTAGTGGAGACTTTAAATTATAGATACTTGTATAGTCTTATATTTATTAATAATAACCCCCCAAAAGAATTAAGATAGACGCAGGATTACAACTCTTTAATAAATAAAAAATAATAACATAAAGTTGACCATTTCACCTAATTTTTAAAGAATTTATCCAACATTTCATCAGTAATGTTTTTAATATAACCAGAAGTTTTTCTTTCCTTAAGCAAAGGTTTAATAACATTAAGTAAATCCATAGAATTTAAAACTTTCCCAGTAACTTTATCTTTAAAACCAACAACAGTTTTTTGTTGGCCAGGAGATACAGGATCCATAATCATAGCAGTATAATCGTTAAGAATTTTTCTTAAAGCTTCAGGGCTTTCCCAAAGGTCATAACCAGCCATAAGTAAATTACTATGTTCATTTTTAATAACAAAATAAATATCTTTAACAAGTTCATTAACAAAATTTTGATTATTAAGATTATTACCAGTATTTTGAGGGTAAAGAGCTGCATATCTATTTAACAATTGACCAAGAAATGAGTCACCAGAAACAGAAGTTTTTTCTATTGTACCATCTTCTTTTAATTTAGATACATGTCCTTCAGCAATATCAGAAGAAGGTTTTAAAATATTTTGAATACCTTGTTCCGTAGCATTAAGAGGTAAAGAATTTTTAGCATAGAACTCAGAAATATTTCTAATATTTTTTTCCTTAGATTGAATATGTTCCATGAATTTGGTTCTAGTAGAATCAGTTGTCATATTTTTTCCAGGGTATTTAATATCAGATGGTAGAACTCCATTTAATGTAGAAACATTATCAGATGGATTTCAAGGATTTACACCATCTTTAGTATTAGGGTAATTCATTTCAGGAGAGAAAGTTTTAGTTCCGTCTACAACTTTAAAACCTAGAATTTGATCTTTAGAATCCTCAAACTTAGTAGGAGAATAAACATTTCTTAAACTTTCATTAATTTCAGTTTTAGAACTTTCACCTCTATTTTTAAAACCATCGGTATCAAAGTTATCTAAAAAACTATTAATACTACTATCTCTTAATTCTTTTAAAATTTTTTTATTAAATATATTTTCAAATCTTAAATCACTAATATTACCATTAGATAAATTAGGGTTTTTAATTAATGATTGAATTTTAGTATTATTTACAGAAATTCGATTTTCAACATATTTAATCATTTCATCTAAATTAAAAGATTCTTTCTTAGTCATTTGTTCAAAAGCAGAAATTTGCTCCGTTTCTAATTTAATTACATTTTTTAATTCAGAAATTCTCAATTTATGTTTATCAATATTTCTTTGTAAAGATTTCATTTCTTCAGAGTTATAACCTAAATCATTAATTTTTTCTAACTCATGACCAATTTGCTTAACTAAATAATCTTCCTCTTTCTTACAAAGCAATATATAATAATGAATTTTTACAGGAAAATCATTACTTGCATAAAGGATATCTTCAGCTTTAGCTTTACCTTTATCCTTATGGGATTTCTCTTCGTCATCACTCCAATGATTTTTAAAAGCATCTTCTACAACAGATTTATTTTTAATATCAACCAATTCATTTTCTAATTTATTAATAGAATTAGTTTCATTAAATATTAATTTATTTAAATGATTAATTTGATCATCAATTTTTTTATAAAGTGGAGTTTCTATAAAACTAGAAGGATCATTATTAAGTTTTTCTAATAGATTTTTAGTGATATTAAGTTGTTTCTTTTTATTCTCAATATTAGCTTCTAAAATTTCTATTTCATTTAGCTCAGGAGACTCATTAGCCTCTCTCATATGATCAAATGCCCCTGATAAATTCTTAAGTAATTCATTATTTCTAGAAGTCCCAGGTAAAGGTTCATTTCTAGTATCAGGAATAATACTTTTAGCATTAGAAGTATTAGGAGCAGATTTATCATTAATTAAAGAGCTATCAACTTTTTTTAAAGAGTTTGCAATGCTATCCACATTATTTACAGAGTCAGCAATGTCGTCAATAGTGTTTTTAATTGAACCTAAAGTTGATTTTATAGGCGCACTAACTTTTCTTAAAGTTTTACCTTTTTGTATCTCTTCAAGTAGATCAGTAGGAGCAGTTCTAATTGGATTATTTTGATTTGTATTAGGTTCAGTAGGAGCAATAGGTGCAGTAGGAGCAATAGGAGCTATAGGAGCTGGAGGAGCAGGAGGAGCAGGAGGTATAACAGCATTTGTATTAATTGGAGAAGAAGGTTTACTAAATGCTTCTTGTGAGGCATTACTTAATCTTTCAAGTTCTTCTAAATTAATTCTACTACTACTAGGTTTAGGTTGATTAATTGTATTATTTCTTATATCATTAATCTTAATTGGAGGTTCTTCATAATCAATTCCAGAATTTTCTAGAAGTTCTTGAAGTTCCTTAAGGTTAGAAACTTTAATTCTACCATCTTTTAATTTAGGAAGAAGTTCAGTTAATTCATTTAATTTTTTATTTAGTGTATTAACTGTATTATTATTTTTATTAATAGCTATTTCAGATTTTATAAGATTAATATCTTTTTCTATATTTGATATTACTCGGCTATTAAAATCTCCAGGTTCATTTTCAAGATTGGAATCATCCGTAGAATGATTATTTTTAGAAAACCAATTTTTAAATTTATTAAAAACAGATTCTCCTGTAGAAAAATAGTCATAAATAGCAGTTGCAGGATAAAAAACTAAAGATTTAGCAGATATAATAGTTGATGATACAGCATTATAACTTTTTCTTAAAGCATTAGTTACATCAGAGATAAAAGGTGTATCAGGTTTATAATTATCGAATAAAAAGAAGAATGAAATTATAGAAAGGGCTCCAAAAATATAAAGTTTATATCTATCCCACCAACTTTTTTCTTCATGGAAAACAGATTCACCAAAACCAAAAGCAGCTTGTTTAATTTCATCTATTTTAGTTTTGTTTTCTTTTCTCCAAATAGAAGGTATCCAAGAAAACCAACTAGAATTATATTTATTATAAAACATTCTAATTTTTTCTGGAAAGAAGTTTAAAATACTTTGTGGAATAAATGAAAGAAAGAATAAAGCTATCTCTCTGTCCCTTTATTTTATATAAAATAAAGGCCTAAATTTATAAGAAGATAGAATAGGAGTATAAATAATCCCAAAAATGGCAAAGAAAGTAACAAAAAATGATCTAATAATTAAAGTATAAGCAGGTTTTATAAATAAAAAAGATGAAGTAATAAAAATCATTACATTAATTAACTTAATAAAGGTAACATTTTTTTTAACTAACTTTAACCATTCGGGATCTAATATTTTAACAATTTCTTTAACAGTTACCTCATTCGCTCTACCAGATAATATATCTCTAAGTACTCTTATTGTAGCTTCCATATTTAGAGCTTGTCTAATCCCTAATAATATTCTTATTGTTCTAAGAGGACCAATATTATATATTAAATCTGAGACTAATGTAGCTAAAGTTGCTGCGATTCCTAAAATTGTTCTAGGTGATATTCTAGTAATTAATCTCATCATCATAAAATTAGCAATTAATGATAATGGATGTCTGTGAAGTATTCTACTTCTGTTGATTAAAATTTGTCTGATCATTTGTTTATATGATTGTATGTTTTGTTATTATATTTTGTAATGGATAGTCATCCTAATTTATTAATCTTTATTAACATACACATAATAAAGATATTAACCTTATTAAAAATAATTTATAAATTTCGGAATAATTGACTGATACTATCGCCATCAGTTCCTAATGCTAGCATCAGAAGAGGAATAAATAGGAATCGAACCTAAATAATTAATTAATTACCAAATTATTTCTTTGTGGGGCTTTATTGAATTAACTCACAATCAACTGGGCTAAAACACCTTCTCCTTGTCAGCATCTTATAAGTAAATATAAAAAGGATATATTCTATCATTAGTTGAGTTTGATAAAATATGTATCAAAAGTTGGGGTTGTTATTTATCAATATTATATGGTTTAGTTGAAGCAGCAATATTATCCTGTCCATAAATAATAATTCTCTTATTTTCTGTTTTCTGAAGAGAATATATTTGATCTTTGAGGGTAATATTACTATTAACTAAACTTCTAAACCATTTAACATGCATTAAATTTATTGAAGAGTCTTTAATTAGTAAAGATTTCATTAAATCAAAATCTATAGAATTTTTAAATCCTTTAATTTTACAGATATAATCATTATCAGAAGTTATACCTGCATAAATTTTAGGACCGAGATAAACAGAATCTTTAAAAATATATTCTAATTTGAATTTACCTAATTCCTTAGAGCTTATTAAATCTTTAGGTAATTCTTTATCGATATAAACAGAATCAGTATCAGAATAATAAATATTTTGAACATTATCTTTAATGACATTATACATGTAAGAACGTGCATAAGCCGTAACTGCACTAGCAATTGAAATACTAGATTTACTTTCTTTATCTAATTCAGAGTTATCAACATAATTAACAAATAAAGAATCATTTAAATCAATATAATTTTCAATTTCTACATCAGAATTTTCTAAGAGTGTTAAAAATTCAGATTTATCAAGAAATGAATAATTATTTTTAATATTTTTCATTGCAAATCTACCATATAAACTATTCAGTAATAACTTTGAAATATAATTCATAGGATCTGATTTGGGATAAGATTTTCTGATTGTATATAAATCATTTACATAGTCAGTAAAAACATAATCAGTATCAAATAAATACCCAGAATTAATCTTAAAATTATAATAATCTAGGTAAGAATCATATTCAACACTATTTAATTTAGTATTAAATGAACCGTTTGGTGATATTGTTCTAATACCCCCACTCTTACCAGAAATATTACCATGTAATTGAATAGGAGGAATAAACATATCTTTTTTAGTAGAAACATCTACATCCCCAATCCAATACTTATTATCAAGAATTGTAGGATCCCCTTCAAATTGAATAATTTGACCAATTGGATATTTAAATTTTGACATTACAAATGGATATAAAGAATTTATATCATAAACATAAATATTTTTATTTAGTCCATTAGGTCGATACATATCAGTTCTACCTCCAGTAAATGATTGTTTAATAAAATCAAAAACTTTACCGGTAGTTAACGGAATAGTATTTGATTTTAAATAATGCATCCTGAAAATAGCAAAGGCTAAAGAGGGAATTGTGGGATATTTTAATATGTCAATATTGAATTTTTGAATTATTAATGTTCTAAATTTAATTAAAACTTCATAGAGTGAAATACAATCAGCAATACAGTATTTTTCTATTTTATCTCTCCAAATATCAAAATCTTCAATTTGTTCAATTTCTTTGGTATAATGAAGAAAATTATTCATAGAATATTTAGGATTTAATTTAGCACCAATACCAGTTAAAACTGGTTCAATTAATTTTTGTTGAATAACTTGGAATTGTTTAGTTAATTTACTTAGAGCAGCAGGTAAAATAAGATACGAATCTCTAATAGTAATAGAAATATTTTTATTTCGATTAATAATACTAATACTAATAATATTTTGTTCTTTAATTAATAATTTAATTTTAAATCCTTTATTTTTCAATGTAGAAAGATATTTAGTCCCTTTATTTATATTAAATAAAGGCCTATAAATACTACATCAAATCTAGAAAGATTATGAGCATAAACATTATAATTTTTATATTTTCTTGATAATAATCTATCGAATAATTGTGAAGGTGAATCAGAAAACCAAGTAAAAGATTTATGTCCATCGTACATTGAATATAAATAAGGTTTATGAACATTATTAATTAATAATGTTTCAATGTCAAATGTTATAATTTTAGGTCTAAAAATTTTTTTAGGATTTAATTTACTTAAATATTTAGTAGGTAGTTCTTTAATAATTAATACGATTTTATTATCTTTAACATAATATTTATGATTATCAATAATTCGGATAAAATCATATTTATTAGTATTACTTATTTGATCAATAAATGATAATAATTTTTCACCATTTTCATAGACTTCGATATTATTACTATTAATTTGATAAATTCGTTTTTTAAAGATTATTATATTATTAGATATTTGATTACCCCAAGTAGAATAATTATTATTATTAGGCAGTTTAATTTCACCAAATTTTTCTAATTTAATAGATTCATCAGGTTGTATTAATTCCCATTTTTCTAAGTATTTATCAGCTATAGCTTCAGGTATTTCAAAGAATTTAAAAATAATATTTTCTATTGTTAATGTGCGATAATCTTCAGATCTAAAATTAAACATAGCTAAAGAATAATCAATGAAATTATTTATAGAATTAGAAGTTATAATTTTACCTTTGTCCCTTTATTTTATATAATATAAAATAAAGGCCTATAATGTTCTAAAATCATTTAATTGATATTCAAAAACAATTAAACAAAAATATTTTTTATTGTGTGATATCACTTCTTTAAAAAATAATTTTATAGATTCAGTTAAAAGATCTGATGATAAGATTAGATCGCGAGGTGCAACTTTAAATTCATTGAATTTAGAATTATTTATTGTTAAAATAAATTTCATGTTTTTGATTTTTAATTTTATTGTAAACTAGTGACTTTATGGCCTTTTTATGTCCTTTTTAATATTATATAGCCCCTTTTTTTTTATATAATATAATATTATATAAAGAAAAGGGGCTATAGGCAATAGTTGAAATATCTCTATTATTGTTAAATATACTCTTTTAGGTTACTTTTTTTATAAATTTAAATTTTATCTTCTTACTGATTGTCCTTAGAAAATTAATAATTAATTTATTCTTTTTTGTTTTTGTTTTATTTATTTGTCCTTTATTCTTCGGTTTTAGTGATAAATTAGGAAAAGCTAAGAAACTGATCTTTATCAGAATTGAACTGATACTTGCTAGTTGAAGGTTAGCGGTACGACCATTATACTAAAAGACCTTTTTTTCTTTTATATTACATGCCCCTTTTTTTTATATTTTTATATTTTTATATTTTTATATTTTTATATTTTTATATTTTTATAAAAAAAGGACGAAAAAGGGATAAATAAATAATGACAAAAATTTACAATTATGAGTAATCAGACTCGAACTGATAAAATCTACTTGGAAGGTAGAGGTTATACCAATTTAACTATACTCACTTTACTTCTTTTTGTTTTTATTTGTCTAACCATAATATATACCCATTAAAAGATTAAAAGATTAAAATATTTTATTCTTTTCTAATTCTCGTCCTTTTTATTCCTTTTCCCCCTTTTTTTTTAATATAATAGCCCCTTTTTTTTATATAATATTATATAAAAAAAAGGCCGATATAAACAAAAAAACAAATAAAAAAAGGGGCAAATTTAATTATAAAACAAAAATTAAAATAGTGAAAATAAAAAACAACAATTAACATCAAGTCTATTTAATAAATTAGTAATGATAAACTAAATATTTTTAAATAATTATATTTTCATCCTAACTAGAAATGTTCTATTTCTTAAAACTAAATAGCAAAAATAGCTATTTATGATAGTATCTAGGGGATAGATTCTTGCTTCATATTCATTCAGCACTTATCTATCATGTTTGTGGCTACCCAACTATGCTTATCTTTTTTTTCTATCCTTTTTTTTATAAAAAAAGCACAAAAAAGAATAACAATTGGTACACTATAGAAACACAGCCTATTGATCCTTTCGTACTAGAAGGTCTCCCCCTTTTTACTATTTTTCCCTCCAGAAGATAGGGACCATACTGACTCACGTCGTATTAAACCCAACTCGCGTAACCTTTTAATCGGCGAACAGCCGAACCCTTCCAATCTTTTTCACCCGGAGGATAGGTTGAGTCGACATCGAGGTGCCAAACAGCCGGGACAATGTGTACTCTCACCAGCTATCAGCCTGTTATCCCTAGCGTAACTTTTATCGATTGATCCCCGTCTATTCCATATTATAGCGAAGGGTCACTATGCCCTACTTACGTATCTGTGCGACTTCTAGGTCTTACAGTTAGGCATGCTTTCCGCCATTACGCCTTGTACTACTTTTCTCACTAGTAGATTGTTTCCCATACAATTATCTAGCTCTACCTTATCGTAATTCTTCCTTTTTTTAATATTATATTAAAAAAAAGACAATATTTATAAACATAAAAAATTATATTTATAAACTTATAGTTTTGTATGTCTGTATATCCTATAATAAATAAATATTAAAGATATTCTAAATTTAAACTTTGGATGTACTTTGCTACTATATCAAAGACGACCGCCCCAGTCAAACTGCCAATTAGTCAACTCTCCCTCTAATATTAAATTATTATAAGGTAAACATTGACCCAACCTTAGCTAGGAGGTATTCCACATTTCGTCCCTCGACATCCCTAATCACTATTAACCAAGGTTGTTGTAGATCAACGTGATAACTAACTACAGTAAAGCTGCATAGGGTCTTCCCGTCCACCTGGAGGCAACCCGCATCTGCACGGGTAATTCAATTTCACTGAGCAAGTTGTAGAGACAGTGAGACCATCGTTACACTACTGATTCCGGACCACATTTAATGGCCAATTGATTTTGCTACCTTTGGATCCTCATAGTTAAGACCGCTATTAACCAGACTTTCGATTAGTAACTTTTAATTACCTCTCTTATATTAATGGCATTGGGCAAATTTCATCCAGAATACTATTATCTTAATTATTGCTCTGAATTGTGTTTTTAGTAAACAGTCGGGGCCTCCGATTATGTGCCACCTCACCTATTTATTAATATTTTTAGTATATTAATGTTCAGGGGTACCTCTTGTCGTCAAACTTATGAGGTGAATTTGCCGAGTTCCTTAACAACTTTTAGCTCTACGCCTTAGTATTCTCTACTTACGAACCTGTGTCGGTTTAGGGTACGGTAGTTTTATTAACTTAATTTTCCAGGTCCATTAATTTGCATTTGGACTTTCAGTTAATTACTCATCAGCCAAAACTTTGGATTTTGGTCCTTAGAGGCCGCATTAAAATAAGGCTGTTTAACATGGCCTTATAACCCTTTCGTATTCGGCGAGAAGTATTATAACTTCTTTTTACGTTACTCATGTCAGCATTCTCTCTTCAGTTACTTATAAACAATGAAACACTGTTAAATTATAGTTAAACTGAATGTTCTACTACCTATACTATAAATAATTATTTTTTAGTTATTTATAATAAACACGATATCGGTTGATTATTTAGACCCGTTGAATTGTTAGTGTAATTGTCTAAAATATTGCTGCGTTGTTACATTACGTTCTTTAAAAGATAGCTACTTCCGAGCTTACTTTACAATTGCTTTCAATTTATTATCACCTTAATTTCACTTAATAATCATTTGGGACCTTGTATTCGTGTTCTCGGCTGTTTCCGTCTTGACTACTCAACTTCTCATGAGCAGTCTGAATATCTATCATCAATTTATGTCATTTCGAGTTTATCTTCCATTGGTAAGGCTTTCACACCCCCTCAACCTAAACTAAAAATAGTAAAATATAAAAAAAAATATTTCTATAAAATACTACTACTGTTCGGAATTCCGTGCTGTACCACCATAAATTTTTATTACTAAAAATAAAATTTAAATTAAAAAATTAAAATAAAGATATTTTTAGTAGAATATAGATCTCATACTTACATATGTTTCGTAGAAAACCAGCTATCACTAGGTCAGATTGGCATTTCACCGCTTCCCAAAACTCTTCGGAGAATTATGCAACATTCACCCGTTCGATCCATTATAATCTGGTCTTGGGAAGATCACCTAGCTTCGGGTCTAATAGAAGTAACTTATCCACCACTATTCCTAATGAATAATTTACTTAATATTTTTTAAAATAAAGAATATTAAGGATTATCCTATTTATAAGTATATTATCAGAAATAATATAATATAAATACTAAACAAAATAAACCAAAATAAATACATAAAATAATATTTATTAAGAACGTTTAGCTAGTTAGTCCAGTCGCTTTCACTAAGGCTTTTAACCTTGCTACTCCTATTAACTTGCTGACCCATTATGCAAAAGGTACGCCGTCATTTATAATTTTATAAACTTCGACTGCTTATAGAGTTACTAATTCAATTTTCATTTTATATTTTTAATAAATTTTTCAACTTTCCTTTACAGTACTTTTGTCTATCGCTAAATTTATAATACTTAGCCTTAGAGGATGGTTCCCCTATATTCCGACAAGGTTTCTCTCATCGTACTTTTTTTGTTATTTTTTAATTAATATACAGGACTCTTACCTTCTATGGATTTTCTATTAATTATTAAATATTTTAGGCTGTTCCGATTTCACTCGCCATTACTTTCGGAGTCTCGGTTGATTTCCTTTCCTTTCCCTACTAAAATGTTTTACTTTGGGAAGTGTTTATACTAAAGGTTTCCCTTAGGATCGCCAATTTGCTTTCTTATTGGCTTTTGGTTTACCTCCTTTTTTATAAATTTGCTAGTTATCCTTAATAACTCCTTTGAAATTACTTTGATGTTATAAACTATATTGTCATCGATTCTTTTATTTTACTTTACTATTATTTTTGTTATTTTTCTTTTTTTAAATTTTATTATTTTATACCAGATTATTTATACTATTAACATTTAGTTATATCAGGAAATTAATTAATTAAAATTTTGCACCTTTATTGCTTATTTTTAATTTTATTGAGTTTTTATTTGTTTAGAGAAATTAATTTTTTTTATATTCTTGTCTTTTTGTGTCCTTTTTTCCTTAGTAATAATATAATAGAAAATAAAATACAAATCAAAATAAAACAAAAAATAGAATAAACCTAACATAATAATATTACGTTAGGAAAAACTATTTAGTTTTTTTTTAGAATATAAAAAGTATTTTTAATTTTATACTAGTATAAATTTAGCTATTTTATACTATAGTGTAATTAAGTAAGCACCATTTATTTCCTTATAAATTTAATAAATATATTTTTTTTTTATTTATGCTAGATATTTAGCAGTTTTTTTTTTTTTTGGGGGGTATTTATAAAATTAGTAACAGGAAATGTTACTAAATAAAGCTTGGCTACACTTTTTTTAGAGTTTGAGTTTTGAAATTTTTCTGATTTTATTGCTTAAATCAGGGGCAATATATTTTGTTAGCAATATATTTTACCAATAATTTATATAAACTTATTTTTTTTTTATTGTCAAATGGATCATTTTTATCTAGTAATTCTTGAACCGCTTGAGAAATTTCACTACCGTTATTTTTTTTTTTCAAGATAATCCATTATTTTTAAACCATCTTTATAAGATAAACCAGTATTTGTTTCAAATTCTGTTTTTTCTACGTCATTTAATTCTAGAAATTTCTTGTAAATTGAAGAAACAGGCTGTGCCATATCTGTAATACCCATAGAAGTTAAAAATGTATCCATTGCATTGTCTAAACCTGTCTTATGAATAGCAAATTTTAATTTAGGAATGAAATAGGGTGACTTACCATTTTCCACAAGACGGTCGTCTAGTTCATGACATAAAGCATAAGTCATACCTGTTCCAATAGTGATTTTACTCACAGTTTTTATACCAGAAACACTACTTTTTAACATAGTCATGATTCAGTCAAGAGGTGATTTTCTAACTATAAATTTACCTGTTCTTAGATAGTGAAACCATTGTTTTACTGCATAAAAAGCAATAATATATTTATATATAATATATATAAATGATACCATAAAATTTATATAATATATTATTGGATTAAATTGTTTACTTAAACCTATTATAATAATAAAAAAACTTAAAGGACCTATTATTCTTAATATTTTTATATATATATTTTCTCTCTCTAATTTAATTATGTGATCAGGTAAAATAGGCATTTCCCATCCTGATTTAATGCCAAACCAAATTCTTTGAGATAATGTTTTATTATTTGTTTTCATTGTTATTTTTATATACACATATATATTTTATATTTATATTATATGTATAAGTATTTCTTATTTTTATTTATTTATTTATTTTATTTATTTATTTATTTATTATTATTTTTTTTGCTTAATCTTATTTTGATCCCTTTTTTTATAGCCCCTTTTTTTTATATTATATAAAAAAAAAGGCCGAAATATAAAAAAAAGGCCGTAAAATAATTAAAATTTTATATATTTATACCTATCTTCTTTTATTGGAGTAAAAGATTGTTTTATGAAATCAAAAACTTTACCGGTAGTTAACGGAATAGTATTTTCCAGGCCTTTATTTAATATAAATAAAGGGACAAATAATGCATTATCGGCCTTTATTTTGCCCCTTTATAGGCCTTTTTTTATATAATATAATATATATTAAAAAAAAGAAAAAAAGGGACATAATGAGATAGGTCATTCATTTACCCCTTTATAGGCCTTTTTTTATATAGCCCCTTTTTTTTATATTATATAAAAAAAAGGCCGATATACAAAAAGGGGCATATAAAATAAAGGCACATTCTGAATGTCCTACTCCAATAAATACAGGTTCAATTAATTTAGGTTGGTCAACCTTAAATTGAACAGATAAATTTTTTAAAGAAGAAGGCAGAATAAGATATGAATCTCTAATAGTAATTGAAATATTTTTAAGTCTATTAATAATACTAATACTGATTATGTTTTGATCTCTAATTAATATTTTAATTTTTAAACCTTTATTTTCGGCCTTTTTTTATATTTTATATTTTATATTTTATATTTTATATTTTATATTTTATATTTTATATTTTATATTTTATATTTTATATTTTATATTTTATATTTTATATTTTATATTTTATATTTTATATTTTATATTTTATATTAATAAAAAAAAGGGACAGTATTGATAAATATTTAAATAAAAATACTATATCAAATCTTGATAGATTATGAGCATAAACATTATAATTTTTATATTTACTAGTTAATAATCTTGTAAATAATTGTGTTGGTGAATCAGTAAACCAACTATAAGATTTTCTACCAATACATAGAATATAAATAAGGTTTATGGATATTATCCATTAAAATGAGTCCTATATCTACTAAAACAAAAAATAGAATAAACCTAACATCTGTTAAACTAAACCTTTATATAGGGGGTATTATAATCGTACTATATAAAAATAAAATTTTATTTTTCTACCTTTTTTTTTTTACTTTGTCAACTAAAGAAAAATAAAAATAAAAAAAAGGACTAGAAAAAAATATTAGTATTTTATAATTATATTACTTATGTTAATATAATTAATTATATAAATAACAATATTTATAGTTAATTTTTGTTATTTTACAGAGACAAGGTAAGTTTTGTGGTTATTATTAGTTATTAACTAATAAAATAAAAGTTTTAGGATAAATATTATTAAATAAATTAAAAAATTATCTAATCATTTAATCTAGGCCTTTATTTTATATAATATAAAATAAAGGGACAAATATTAATCTGAATTTAAGATTTATTCATAGAAGAATTTTTTCTAGAAAGGAATATAGGAGATATCATAGAAAGTAATAATATTACACTAGTAATAATTAACCAATAACTAGCAAAAGAATATAAAGCTTGTCCAATGGCTTCAATTTGTAAGAAATTAGTAAAATTTTGATCAGGTATAATAGGATTAAAAGCAATATTAACATAATCTATAGAAGAAATTTCAGAATTTGTGATTAATCCATTTAGATTAGTTATTAAATCTAATAAATAAGAAATAACTTTTACATTATTTAAATTAAAAGGGATTATACTAAATATTTCATAAATAAATAAGGAACCTATAGCTAAAGCTAAAGGTAAATTTTTAGTATATTGAGAACCTGTTTCTAATATATCTGTTAATTTAATATTAATCATCATAATTACAAAAAGGAATAATACAGCAATAGCACCTACGTAAACTATTATATATGAAATACCTATAAAACCTATTCCTAATAATATTAAATATCCTGCTGCATTAACAAATACTGAAATTAAAAAAATTACAGCTATAACAGGGTTTTTAGAAGTAATAACTAAGACACTTGAAAAAAGTGCGGCAAATGCTAAGATATCAATAAGGAAATTTTTCATGATTTTTATTTATTTTTGGTTTTGTTTATTTTTAGCCTGAAACTCGTTTATATAAAATTTATTACTTGTATTTTTATTCCTTTTTTGTCCAGACAAGTAGAAATAAATAATATTTATATTGTAAAATATAAAATATATTTTATATAAACAGACGTAAGACTTAAGACTAGAGAGATTACTCTTACTAATTTTATTTAGAATATAGTAAAATCTGCAAGTAGGTATAACCTAGAATATTGAAGATTTTTGAGATAAAAATATTACTTTTCTTATTTTTATTCTGTTCGTCCTTTTTATTCCTTTGCCCCCTTTTTTTTATATATATAAAAAAAAGGGGGAAATCAAATCATATAGCCCCTTTTCTTTTTTTATATAATATTATATATAAAAAAAATATAAAAAAAAGGCCGAAAAGAAATAAAATAAATTAATCAAAAAGAAGTAAACAGACAATAATTAAAAAAGTAATGCAAAATAAGAGCCATTCAGATTCGAACTGAAAATTTTCTAAATTAAAAAGTTATTTCATTTAACTATGGCTTCTACCTTAGCCCCTTTTTCGTCCTTTTTTTCTATAATTTAATTTAATTTAATTTATAGCCCCTTTTTTTTTATATAATATTATATTAAAAAAAAGGGGGAAAAGGAATAAAAAGGGGCATATAAAAAAAGGACGAAAAATAATTATATTATTAAGTTTAATATTGTACTCTTTTAATACAGCTGTGATCTTAAAAAAAAATCACAACTTTAAAGATTTATTATGAATATAATAATAAGAATGCAATCATTAAAGAGAATAATCCAGTAGCTTCAGCTAAGGCAAAACCTAAGATAGCAAAACTGAATAATTGTCCTCTTATTTGAGGGTTTCTAGCTGTAGAAGCGATTAAAGCAGAAAAGATTAAACCTATCCCTGCACCTGCTCCAATTAAACCTGAACAAGCTAAACCAGCACCTAAATATTTAGCAGCAGCTAACATTTGTAGGTAATTATTTGTTATTAGATAGTGTCTAACATATGAAATGAATATAATTTATTCATACTCTTTTAATATATTAGAGTAAAAAATAAAAATATATAGAAACTTACTTACACTCAATAAAAACTCGAAAAACTTAAATTACTTAATTATATTGTTATAAATATTTTTTACAAAAAATATATTATTTTTTTTAATTTATTCTAATCATAATAAGTATACCAATAACAAATATCTTAAGAAATTTTATTACTTTTTTATTTATCCTTTTTTCCCCTGAAAAAAGCACAAGTACAATTATTAATTAAGAACTCTTGTATTTGTATCTTATCGGCCTTTTTTTTATATGCCCCTTTTTTTATAATATTATATAAAAAAAGGCCTAAAAAGGGGCTATAAACAAAAGAAGATAAAAATACACAGAACGATATTATAAAAATATAGTTTTATTTTTTTCTTAGACAAAAGAAGAAAATATAAACATTTCATTTATATTATTTATTTGTTAATTTCCAAATTTAATTAAAAAGTATTAATTATTATTTTTTGTTTTGTTTTGTTATTTTTATTATTTTGGGGGTTATTTTATATTAAAATTTTAATTGACATTTACTTGTTTTATGTCTTTTTATTCCTTTCAATTTATATGCCCCTTTTTATTCCTTTTCCCCCTTTTTTTTAATATAATATTATATAAAAAAAAAGGGGCTATAAATTAAATTAAATTAAATTAAATTAAATTAAATTAAATTAAATTAAATTAAATTATAGAAAAAAAGGACAATATTATATAATATAAAAAAAAGGACGAAAAGAATAAAATTAGTGTAATTCAATAGCATCTTTAATATAAGAACAAGTTAAAATTGTAAATACATAAGCTTGAATAATAGAAACAGCCAATTCTAAACCAATAATTGCTAAGAAAATTGTAAAAGGTATTAAAGTAATAGTAGCTATAATTAAAGTACTACTAAACATTTGATATAAGAATGTTGCTAAAATTTTCATTAAAGTGTGACCTGCTACCACATTAGCAAATAATCTTATTCCTAATGAAAAAGCTCTAGCTAAATATGAAACCAATTCAATTAAAACTAATAAAGGTACTAAGGCCAATGGTGTTCCAGAAGGAACAAAAAATGAGAAGAAATGTAATTTATGGATAGATAAAGCTAATATTGTTACAGCAATTAAAATTGTGAAAGATAAACCAATTGACACCATTATTGATGTTGTTATTGTGAAAGAATATGGAACATTACCTGTTAAATTTGCTATTAATATGAAAAAAAATAAAGAATATATAAAAGGTAAATATAATTCTTTACCTAATTGTTCTTTAACCATTGAATTAATACTTGCAAATAAACTTTCAAGAGCAATAGACCATTTAGATGGTACTATTTTATTTTCGTTATTAGACATATAGTGAATACTTATTATTAAACTTAATACGATTATAGAATATAAAGCTAAATTAGTTAAACTAATATTTAAATAACCTAAGATAGGCGCATTTAAACTTAATAAACTACTTACTTCAAATTGTTCTAAAGGAGAATTTATAAATATAGTTATTTTATTCATTTTTTGTGTTATTTTTATATACACATATATATTTTATATTTATATTATATGTATAAGTATTTCTTATTTTTATTTATTTATTTATTTTATTTATTTATTTATTTATTATTATTTTTTTTTGCTTAATCTTATTTTGGTCTTTTTGCCCCTTTTTATTCCTTTGATTATAAATAAATTATATAGCCCCTTTTTTTTTATATAATATAAAAAAAAAGGCCGAAATATTAATAAAAGGACGAAAAAACTAGTAAGAAATAAAAAAGAAAGAAAGACCTTAGAAAATTTATAACCAAATTTGGAATAAAGAGGAATTGAACCTCTATGGGTTGCCCCCAATAATTAGCAATTATCTTAACGTACCAATAGTAAATTATTCCCAATATTTTTAATTCTTATTTTATTAAATACTACTACTCTTCTTTTATTTTTTATATTCAGTGTCCCATTTTTGAAATTTTTTATTGAAAGTGTAAAATGAGTTTTAAAAATGGTCTAAAATTTTATAAGTTTAAAAATAAAAAAAGGAAAGAAATTAATAAATTTTAAATAATAAAAAAATGTAATATCAAATCTGCTTAAATTATGAGCAAAAATATAATAACCTTTATATTTTCTAGATAATAATGTTGTAAATAATTGTGAAGGTGATTCTGAAAACCAAGTAAATGATTTTACCATCGTACATTGAAAATAAATAAGGAATATGAATATTATTCAGTAATTTAGTATCAATATCAAATGTTATTAGCTTAGGAAGTTAAATTTTTTTAGAATTTAATTTACTTAAATATAGGCCTTTATTTTATATGCCCCTTTTTTTATATCGGCCTTTTTTTTATATAATATAAAAAAAAGGGGCTATATAAAAAAAGGCCTATAAAGGGAAAGTAGATATAAGGGACAATTTAAAAAGGATTAACGGGGTCTGTTTTAAAAATCATTAAATAAATACCTCTTTTGTAATAAATCTCAACTTTTATAGAAAATTTAATAGAATTAAAAAACGTTTCTTTGAATTAATCCAAATTTTATAAAAACGGGTCTAAAAATAAAATATTTTAGAGCTGAAAATATTTCAGATAAAGCTAAAGGTAAATAATTTGTAAGAAAATATAAATCCCAACTCAAACTTAAAAAACTAATTAAGTAAGTCAGTCAATATCTTAAAAAACTTTTGAATCATTACTTAATTTTTTATGTTGTGGCTTAGACTTTTTAATGATTTTAACGGGCATTCGGTAGTTAAAGGCCCGTCCCTGTGTTTTAGTAAAAAGTTTACCTGTTTTAAAATTTTATAAAATTTAAATTAATAATAAAAAGGAAAGAAATTAATGAATTAAAATTTAAAAATATAAATATAAATCAATTAATCAATCTAGCCATATATCTAGTGTTGGGGTAAAAATTTTATAGTTAAGATAAGTCTTAGTTTAAATTAAGATTGAGTTATTAGCTATCATTAATACTTGAAAAATCCAATTCTTACTCGAATATTAGTAAAAATAAATAGTATAAATATATAAAGAAATAAAAATAATTATAAAGATATTTATAATAAATTTTTTTAAATAATTAGATACTAATATTAGTATCATAAATATTTTTTTATTATTTTTCTTTAGCCACGTTATCCAAAATTTCTTTTTTAAATTCTGTTTTTTCCTGCTCTGTCATTGAATTATATTTTTCAAGTATTTCTATAACACTTTTTTTTGATTGTTCTGTGTTGTTTGTAACTGTACTAGCTATAGCTTCTATTTTTTGGGTAGTGTTATCTACCTCTCCAAACACAGAGATATACAGTTAAGAGATAAAAGGTATAAATTTAGGTGGTCTATTAGCACCTATCCAGATTTGATCCATAACAGCACCTGCTCCAAGTATAGCAGCAGCTCCTCCTCCTACAGCACAACCAACTTTACTACAATATATTATTCTAGCTATATGTGTGGCATACTGATTTAGCGGGGAATTTCTTACTTCAAATTCTTTAGATTTATATTTGTCCCTTTATTTTATATTATATAAAATAAAGGCCTAGTATAAATTCCATAAATAATTTTAATTATAAAAATAATTAACATTTGAAGTGACTGGATTATACCTAATATTAGTATAACTTTTTGTAAATATAAGGGAAACATTAAATATTTAGAAGTTAAGACAAGTAAAAAACTTATACCACCTATAACTCGTAAGATTCTAACAAATATTAGACTATATATTTTTTCTATTTTTTCAGGTAAGATACTAAGATTATAACCTTTCTTAAAACCTAAATAAAGAGAATTTGTATTTAATTTTTTAATTAATTCTTTCATTTTATTCATTTTTATTTATTTTTATATGCATATATATATTTTATATTTATATTATATGTATAAGTAGTTTTTATTTTTGTTTTGTTTTTTTTTTGTTTTTATTTTTATTTGTTTTGTTTGCTTAATCTTAAGTTTTTCTTTAGTTTTTATTTATTATTGTCTTTTTAATATTTATTCCTTACGTCCTTTTTTCGTCCTTTTATTAATATTTTTTTATATCGGCCTTTTTTTTATATAATATTATATAAAAAAAAAGGGGCTATAATCAAAGGAAAAAAAAGGGGCATTATAAAAAAAGGCCGAATATCAAAATAATAAGAGTTAAATAAAATAATTAAGCTGAAAAAAGGAATCGAACCTTTATTTTACCGTCATGAGTGGTAAGTTTTAACCAATTAAACTATTTCGGCAGTTACATATTTATTTTTATTTGTCTTTATTAATTATTTATTTTTTTGTCAAAATAAAAATTAAAATAAAGAAGAAAAAGAAACACTAATAACAAATATTTAGAAAAATAAAAAAAGCTAAATAAACCATATAAAAATAAAGATATATTTTTATTAAATATTATTAATTATTAATTATTTAATAAATTATTTTATTTAACCTTTATTTATTTACTATATTATTTTCTATTCTGTCCCTTTTTTTATATTTATATTTATATTATAAAAAAAGGCCGAATATTATAAGAATTAAATTAGATATCTATAAGAAGATTTTTGTAAATTAAATATTTATAATATATTCTGAATTTTCTCTAAATATTATTAATAAGATCAATATAGGAGTTTTCGTTTGCAATTTTGTTTTTTTAGAAAAATAATAACAGACTTAAGTGTTAGAGATTTATATTTTTATTGTTTACTTATTTTCTTTATTTTATTACGGCCTTTTGTTTATATAATATTATATAAAAAAAAGGGGCTATTTATAGCTCCACAAAATTATTTCTGTTAAACTCAAAATAAATATACTGATTTGACCCCTTTAACCTTACCTAAATTACTAAAATTTATTACTAAAAAGCAGTTCTATAAGATTTTTAGTACAAATCAAATAATCCCAGAATTAGATATCTTAATTATTTAAAATTAATATATTTTTATTAATATTTTTATATTATATATAAATTATATTTTTATTACTTTTCTTCTTTTTTGTCCCTTTTTTTATAATATAAATTATATAAAAAAAGAAAAATAATAAAAAAGACAAAGTGCAAATAAAAATATTCCTACAGGGTAAAATCAGAGACTTGAACTCTGAACAGCGTCGCCACAAGACGTTATTTTACCAATTAAACTAAATTTACCTTTTTGCCCCTTTTTCGTCCTTTTTATTCCTTTGCGGCCTTTTTTTAATATTATATAAAAAAAAAGGGGCTATAAATTATATTAAATTATATAAAAAAAATATAAAAAAAAAGGGGCATATAATATAAATAAAAAAAGGACGATTATAGTAATCGGGCACTGTGAGATTTGAACTCACGACTTCAGTAGAAGTTCTCGTTTTCAAGACGAGTGCCATAAACCAGACTCGGCCAAATACCCCTTTTTTATTTTAACCTTTTCTTTTTATTAATTATACTATATCTATATACTTATTAATAAATTATATATTATTTTTGTTTTTATTCTTCGGCCTTTCGGCCTTTTTTTTATATAATAGCCCCTTTTTTTTATATAATATAAAAAAAAGGCCGATATAAACAAAAGGGTATAAAAAAAGGGACAAAATAATAAGACCGAAGGGAATTGAACCCTTATCGGATCCGTTATGAGCGAATTGCATTACCTATTATGCTACAGTCTTTATAATATTTTAATATTTTATATTTATTAAAAATTTTTACTAATATAATATTTATAATATTAAGTAAAAAAAGGAAGAAAAGTAAAAAATAGTATAAGTATTATATAGTATTTATAATTTTTGATTTTTGTTGTTTTTTTTATTTGAGCAGTAAAGGAATCGAACCTTTTACAGTTATACACCAATTCTTTTACAGAGAACCACCATTACCAATCGGATCACCTGCCCTTTTTTCTTCGGAAGAGTAATATAAAAATTTAGAGAATACTTTATATTAAGAGAAGCACATGGAATTGAACCAATGACTTTCTTCTTAAAAGGAAGACACTCAACCATCGAGTTCTGCTTCTTGTACTTGTTTAGACAAGTAATAAAAGTTTTTTTTATAATTAATATTTTTAATAAGTATTTTAATTTTTGTGCTTTTTTTATAAAAAAAAGGATGGAAAAATAAAATAATGTTGTTAATAAACTATATATAATTTAGACAAGTTAAATAAAACTGAGTTGACCAGACTCGAACTGATATTAGCCATTTCCAAAGTATGGTGTTTTTCCAAATTAAACTACAACTCAAATATATTAATATTAATTTACATAAAATATATAATTATATAAATCATACTAGCCAAAAATTGGGTTCGAACCAATAACTAATTCTTACAAGGAATTTGTTTTAGCCGAGATTAAACTATTTCGGCTAATATTAATATATTAAAATTTATTTGCCCCTTTTTTATTCCTTTGATTATAGCCCCTTTTGTTTATATAATATAAAAAAAAGGCCGAGAAATTAAATTATATTTTTTTATATATAATATTATATAAAATAAAAAAAAGGACGAATTGTTTAGTAATAAAAAGGAAGAGAAACAAAAAAGAATAAAATAAAATAATTTAAGTTACCTCGGGAGAGAATCGAACTCACATCTCTAAGGCTTCAATTTAGCGCTTTTACCATTAAGCAACCGAAGTTTTTCAATTTAAACTAATATTTTTGGAGATAGATAGATTCGAACTATCATATTTGTAGTGCAAATACAACTGATTACCATTATCAGATATCCCCTCTTTCGTCCTTATTAGATTTGTCTTTACTACAAAAACAAAATAAAGGGGCAAATTGAGTAAATAAAATAATATATTATATTATATTATATAATATTATATTATATTAATTTATATTATATTATATTTAGACTTTTCTTTATTAATTATTAATTAATTAATTTTGTTTAATTATATCTTTATGTTTTGCCCCTTTTTTTATATCGGCCTTTTTTTTATATAATATTATATAAAAAAAAGGGGCTATATAAAAAAAGGCCTGCATAAATTATATAAATCCAAATTATTTATATAATATAATTGTATATTTTATTATAGAGGGAAATAAAGATTCTTTTAGTTTACCAACTACTCTTATTTTATTACTTGTATTTAGTAAACAAACACATAAACAAAAACAAAATAAATTTTAGGGTCGAAGTGTTTAAATAATTATTATAAAAATATTCAGTAGTTATAATAATTATTTACTTCTTTTTCTTCCTTAATTTTAATTTTCTTCCTTTTTTTTAGTAAGACCTTAGTAAAGATTAAAAGTGAGTAAATTAAGGGTAGGGGGATAAAATAAAATTGAAAAAAAGATTAATAATATAATAAAGAAGAAACAGGTAAATGAATAGATTGTAAAATAACGTTAGGTAAAATACCTAATAAAACAGTAGGTATAAGTAAAGCAATCAATAAATTAAACTCATGTCTTGTAATATCCATATAAGGTTTTAAATGAGGTGAGTATAAACCATATGAAATTCTATTATATAAATAAATAGAATAACAAGCAGAGAAAACAATACCAGTAGCACCTAGAGCTGATATTACTGGACTTTTATCCCATATTCCAATTAAAGATAATTGTTCACCTAAGAAATTTAAACTTAAAGGTATCCCAGTATTACATAAAGTAAATATAAAGAATAAAATAGTAAATACAGGCATATAAGTAACTAACCCTCTAATATATTGAATAATTCTAGTCCCAGTTCTTTCATAAATAACTCCACCAACACAAATAAATAAAGCTGGAGAAACAAAACCATGAGCCAATGATAATAAAATTGCACCTTCAATACCTTGTATTGTATTAGAAAATAAACCTAATATTACTACACTCATGTGTGCAATACTTGAATAAGCAATAAGAGATTTAGTATCTTGTTGAATAATTGTAGCTAAAGAAGAATAAATTAAAGTAATAATAGCAATAGTTTGTATTAAAGGACTAAAATAATTAGAAGCATCTGGTAAGAAATTAATTAAAACTCTAATATATCCATAAGTAGCAAATTTTAGAATAGTACCCGCTAGAAGTATAGAACCTGCTAAAGGACTATCTGCATGTGCTCTATAAAGCCAACCAGTTAAAGGCCAAAGAGGTGTTTTAACGGCAAAACCTAAGAAGAAAGCTAACCATAATATTTTTTGACTATCTAAACTAATTTCAGATAAAGAAATTAATTGAAAATCAGTAGAACCTACATTACTATATATTTGAAGAATAGCTAACAGCATAAATAAAGAACCTGCTAGTGTATATAAAAAAAATAATAATGCAGATCTAATTCTATTCTCTCCTGAACCATAGACAATAATAATAATAAATAATACTGGTAATACACTTTCAAAAAAAATATAGAAAAGAAATAAATCTAAAACTACAAAAAGTGCAATTTGTAATGTTTCTAAAATTAAAAATGAGATAAGGAAATATTTAACATTTTTATAAATATTTTTATAATTAGAAAGTATTGCAATTGGTGTTATAAATGTAGTTAGTAAGACGTAGTATAGTGAAATACCATCTATACCTATGTTAAAGTGACAAAAACTTAATTGATTGAATTCAGAGATAAATTGATAAGAAGTAGTATTTGAATCAAATTCTAACCATATTATTATAGAAATTAATAAGTTAACTAGAGAAGTTGCAAGACTAATATTTTTCATTTTATTTTCATTCTCTATACTATTTTCTTGTATAGGTAATATTAATAAAGAACCTATAATAGGAATTATTAAAAGTAATTGAAGCATTGTTTTTATTTTTGTTTTGTTTTTTTTTTATTTTTGTTTTTATTTTTATTTGTTCTAAGAATTATTTTGTTTTTTAAAATAATTATATTTATTTATAATTTAAAAAATATTAAAAAGATCAAAGTACTAAAGTATATATTTTTATTTTTTATTTTGTTTTTTTATCTATTTTGTTTCTTCCTTTTGTCCCTTTTTTTATTATATAGAAAAAAGGCCGAAATAAAAAAGGAAAAAACAAAAATAATTAATGAAGAAAAATAAATAATAAAAAGACAGGTAATAAAGTACTCTACGTAACTATTTAAGGAAAAAAAAAATAAAATATTATTTATTAAGAACTTATTTTATTATTTTTCTTGTACTAATTTCTTAGTAATTTCTTAGTAATATTATATTATAATATAAAATTACTAAACTAAAATTAGTACAATAATATAAAATAAGTTCTAATTTAAGTAAGAATCTCTAAACATAAAAGTTCTCAATAAGATTATTCAACACCTTATCTTATAAATTAATTTACCGCATCAGATATCATTAAACTTAAGTAATTAAAATTTCCAATCTTAAAATACTATAGTTTTCAGTGGGTATATAATGAAATTAGTAAGATTTATAAAAATGTTTTACAATTCATTTATAATAATAGAATCCAGAGACTAAGAGGTTTTCTCTAACTTTTTTTTATTATATGCCCCTTTTTTTTATATAAATATAATATTAAAAAAAAAGGACGAAAAAAAGGAAGAAAAAAAAAGGACGAAAAAATAGTATAATAAGAATAAATATTTGACTATTTAATAATCTAATCTTTTTATTGCGAACGAACAAGTAAAAAAAAAAAGTTTTTAAAAAAGTTAAAAACTTTTTTAAAATATAAACTTTACAAGACTAAAGGTGTTTCACAAGTATTATTGAGCCATAGATACTGTAGGTAGCACTGGCTAGAAATATTAATAAGAGAAATAATATAAAATAAATCCAAAAAGTATTCGAACTTTTTCATAATAAAAATAATTTATTAAAAAAAATATATAAATATTTACCTAAAGGTAAAGTTTTAATAAATTCAATAGAAATATTTTTGTCTGTAATAAGTTTTATTGTAAATATAAATATACACATTATAATTAGATAAAGCATTACGTAATGAAGAACTAAATTATAGTTTAATAATTCTATTACTTGATTCTGTATGACTATAGGACTTAATTCACTAGATTCTAGAGGCGATTCTATAAAGAAATTATCAATATTACTGTCTGATTTAAATATTTCAGAGAGAGTAGAATTTGTCTTTTTTTCAATCATTTCTATGATTTTACTATTACTCTCAGTTTTTTCGTTTAGTTTATCAGAGAGAGTATTTTTTCAATTGAAATTGTTATTTTTAAATAAGGAAGTAATATTAGAGCTATTGACTGGTAGTTTTTCTTCTAACGATAGTACTTTTTCTGTTTTTATTGAAACATTTTCTAAATTAACAGATATTCCCCCTTTTTCATTTACTCTAACTTTTGATACTCCCTCTAGAAACTCAGAGGTAGTTAAAGACATTTTCCAACAAACAGTACTACCAATTCCACTTCCAAAAGTTAGACCTGTGCTACTAAATAACCCTAAATTTGCTTTTAGGGCCGAAGCATAACCTAATTTACATCCTATGACAAAAGCACCAGTTGAACCTAAGCCATTTAATAAATTAGTTAAAAATTGACCAGTAACATCAATTTTAATATTATCTACCGTAAAACTAATTAGTGTGTTATCTAAATAAATAATACTATTACACATAAAAGTAAAAATTAAAACAAAATAAATAATTAATAGTTTATTTAACCATGAACTATCATTTAATTCTATTTTTTGACTAACATAATTTTGTATTGAAAGACCAAGTATACCTCTTAAAACAAGTTTAAATAATAAATAATTTATTACAAAACCTACTAAAAAAGTTATAAATAAGTTAAAAAGAGTTTTCATTTTTTATTTTTGTTTTGTTTTGTTTTTTATTTTTGATTTGTTCTAAGAATTATTTTGTTTTTTAAAATAATTATATTTATTTATAATTTAAAAAATATTAAAAAGATCAAAGTACTAAAGTATATATTTTTATTTTGTTTTTTTATCTATTTTGTTTCTTCCTTTTGTCCCTCTTCGGCCTTTATATTATATTATATTATATAGCCCCTTTTTTTAATATTATATTATATAAAAAAAGAAAAGGGGCTATAATAAAAAAGAAAAAAACAAAAATAATTAATGAAGAAAAATAAATAATAAAACTGGTAATAAAGTACTCTACGTAACTATTTAAATCAAAAATCTGTCTTTAAATATATTTTATATACATTTTTTCCTTTTTTGTTGTTTATTTTTTTAGTTATTAATTTGAATTTAATTTAATAAAAAAAAGGAATAAAAAGAAAAAAAGGACAATAATTCTCAAATGTTCTTTTTTGAGAAGGAGTAATACCAGAAGAAGATTGTGTAGAAAGAAAAGAACCTGTAAAGGAAGAAACTATAAAAGTAGTTTAAAGGTTTCTATTATAAAGATGAGAGAATTAAGAGTATAGAGGAAGTAGAAGAAGCTGAAGAATAACCTACAGGTTTTTTCGTCCTTTTGTTTATATTATATTAGCCCCTTTTTGTTATATTATATAATATAACAAAAAGAAAAGGGGCAAATAGATATAATCAGAAATATTTTTCCAATTAAAGATAAAAAAAAAAACCAAAAAAATAATAAAATAACAATAAATTATTATTAGATTTATTAAATTTAGTTAGCTTCAGTTAAAATAAATCAGATTATTTTTCGTCCTTTTCGGCCTTTTTTTATATTATATTATATTATATTATATATAAAAAAAGGGGCTATTAAAAAAAAGGACGCAAAAATATAAATATTAAATTTAGGATTAACTACTAAATATCTATAAATATAAAGATAGAAATAGATATTTGTCTAATTAGGAAATATAGCTTATAGAGCATTTATAAAATATATAATACTAACAAACATAACAATAAGATTATAAGATAAATGAACATTAGTCTATAATAAATTCCGATAAATAAACTTATATTCTGACTATGACTTAAACTTTGATTAAATTTATACCAATTTCTAATAAATTCAGGATAAAAATCAGATATTTTTGTATCTTGTTTACTAAATTTATATACTAAATATATACTAAATATATAATAACATATCATAAAGAAGCTAGTAATAGAACCTAAAAAAAAAAACCATTTGACATAAACAAGATAAGAAGACATTATAGATTCACCAATTTTAGAGGGTAAATCCATAAAGAATAGACAGATAATCATCCAGATGATAGGACCTAAGTACTTAGGTATTCTATTTTTAATAAAACAGAGAATCCCAGCAGATGTTGCATTATCTTCAATATTATTTTGAATATTTATATTGACATTAGGACCACCAATTTGTTTTTTTAACACCCAAAAAGTACCTACAATAAATGGAGCAGCAAAAACCATAAAAGATTTAACTTCTTTAGATCTTATTAAATTGTATTTTAGTAAGTCATCAGCAGAGCTAAGCTTATAGGCCTCTTTAAATGCTGTTTTTTCATATAATCTTACAACAGATTTAAAAAAAAAATAAGATGAGATTAATGAACCACCAATTGCTATTACATTTGAATAGTCTGTAGTAAATTGTGAGAGAGGTGATAACACTTCAAAACCTTTATCTACTATTTCGTTTAAAGTTATTTCACCAAATTCACCTAATCTTTTTGTTTTTAGGGTTTCCTTTATTATAGTTTCATTGTCAATTAAAGCTTTACCCATATTTATGTAATCATCTAAATTTATATTATCTATTTGATCACTTCTGACACTACAAATAAGTTTATTAATTATATCCTCAGTAAAACCGTCTACATTTGCCCATTTTTTTGTATATAAAAAAAAAGGACAAAATTTTACATATTTGTTATAATATTCATTTATGTAATATTCTGATATGTTTTTACCTTTTATTTTATAAATCTCAGATCTAAATATGTCTAATTCTTTTAACATATTTTTTCGATCTTCTATACTAAGCTTGTTAAATAATCCTAGTGTATTTTCACCAGTAAAATCTGATCTAGCTTCTTCTATTAATTCCCTTAAAATTTTGGAATTATCTATTAATTCTTGTGAATTAAATTTTGAGCAATCTATTTTTTGTTGTAATTCTCTAGGGATTCTCATTTTTATTTTTTTTTTTTTTTTTATTTTTATTTTTTTTGTTTTTTTATAAATTATTCCTTTTTTTGTCTAATTTATATTTTTTATTTTTGTAGTTTGTTTTATATTTGTTTTTAATTAAAAATTTTTAGTTTTATTATTTAACACTGTAACTATCACTAGTAAAGTAAAAAAAAAAGTTAAGCCCAAGAAGATTTGAACTTCTACAAATCCCTTATCAAGAGACTATTCTAACCAATTAAATCATAGGCTTTATAAATTTTTTACTTACCTTTTTATTTTTCTTTTTTTATATTTATATTGCCCCTTTTTTTTATATAATATAATATATATTAAAAAAAGAAAAAAAGGGACATTATTAATTTTAGAAAAAGTTAAACATACTTCTTTTAATTATATATTTAGAGAGATATAAAATATATATTTTTATAATTTTTATTCTTTTCTTCCTTTTTATTCCTTTTTTATTTATTAAATGTCCCTTTTGTTTATATCGGCCTTTTTTTTATATAATATTATATAAAAAAAAGGGGCTATTATATAAAAAAAAGGCCGAAAGGCCGTAAAATTAAAAAAGGACAATTTTATTAAAAAAAAGGAGCAATAACTATTTATAATTCTGTTTAAAAATTGGGGGGTGAATATTATTAGATATTAAGTTTATTATTGTTCTCTCAAATAAGATATATCTCCGTAAAATATATTAACCAAATATAGATTATATATATCCTAAATATCCTCAAATAAACTTAAGAAAAACTAGAAAAAAAAATCTGAATAATAAAACAAATTATTAAGATTGTACAGGTAACATTTCAAATGCATGGAATGGTATAGGGCTAGCTACAGACCATTCTAAAGTATTAGCTGTTTCTGTTTCATTATTAAATAAAACAGTTGAAGTGAAATAGGCAGGAACAGCCCAAGGATTGTTATTAACCGCTTTACCATTAGCAAAAATATCATAAATAATGTAACCAAATAATACAGTAGCAATAACTGAAACTAATGATCCAAAACTTGATATAGTATTCCATCCGGCAAAAGCATCTGGATAATCTGGGATTCTTCTTGGCATCAATTATGTTAATTCTTAATATACATCTTTATAAAACGTAATTAAGATTCCTTTCCTTACGGGAAATTATATTGGAACAATATATAAAAATGATAATAAAGTTAAGTTCTATATAATTTCTACTTAATAATTGTGCTATTAATAAGTAAAAGGTTCAGACTATGTCATTCATCCCTATTGTTACTTTAATTTACTAAGGGATGATTGGGCACTAACTATATATATAATAGAGTGCAAGATTATTGTTAATACTACTCACTTGCTAGTCGTTGAACGTTTTTATTCCTACATCACAAAATAAATTTTTAATTTGTGTAGGTATTGAAATAAACTTCGCTGCAAATTGTCCTAGAATAGTGTATTTTTTGCACCCACAGTTCTAGGATGTTTTTGCAATTCACCCAATTTACTAATGGTATTTTTAAATAGTACCACAGAAGCATGAAAAATTAATCTAATAGTACTCTTGAAAAAATTTTTCCTTTGAAAGGAAGTTTGCTATTTGTCCCTTTATAGGCCTTTTTGTATATAGCCCCTTTTTTTTATATAATATAAAAAAAAGGCCGATATACAAAAAGGGGCATATAAAATAAAGGCCTATTTGGTTAAAGTATCTTTACCCATTTTAAAGTGTTTAATACACTCAACTGTAGAAAATATACCAATCAAATTTAGAGTTTCAGTTTCATAAACATAAACTAATTTTTGTAATTTAGCTATAGTAGTTGGAGATTTTTTAATACCAAACATAGGATTGTTTACTCCTTTTTTATCTCTTGTTTGCATAGAAATAAACTCAGGAGAAAAAGTTTTACCATACATAGGATTTAAATTACCTTTTCTTTTTAATTTGTCCCTTTTTTTATAGCCCCTTTTTTTTATATAATATAAAAAAAAGGCCGATATATAAAAAAAGGCCGAAAAAGAATTATGTTTAAAACCTAAAGTTGTACCTGCACTAGGAGAAAGATTTAATTTCCTATCTAAATATAAAGTAAATAAAATATTTAAATAAAATTGTTCTCTTTCTGTCCCTTTATAGGCCTTTTTTTATATAATATTATATATAAAAAAAGGGGCATATAAAATAAAATAAAGGCCTATAAACTTTTTAGATATTTGTTGCAAATTACCTAAATCTTCTAAAATAGCTAAACAAAAATTATTATGTCCATATTTTCTTAAGCTGTTATATATGGGTAAATTTCTTAATAGTATATTAGGGTTAAAGTAACTCAGCAATCTTGTAGAACCTGTAGAAGCACTACCTATATATATGTCTCCATTTATTAAATTAGTCCACTGGTAGATAACAACTCTTTTTCTATTTTCAGTTCCAATAAGATTTCTATTTAATTTAGGATAATAAATTCTCACAGGTTCATTTAAAAAGATTGGTTTAATCACAGGACCAAAAGGAAAAAGAGAAATAGCAGATAATATTATATTTTCATTTGTACTAGATGTTATTTCGAACATACCAGCTAGACCTAAGAAGTGTTGTGGGAAGAATGTTAAATTAACCCCCACAAATAATATCCAGAAGTGAACTTTACCTAAGAATTCATTATAAGTTAAACCTATAATTTTAGGAGTCCAGAAATAGAATCCAGCAAATAAAGCAAATACAGCTCCCATTGATAATACATAGTGGAAATGAGCTACCACGTAATATGTATCATGAAGGGCAATATCCATTGAGGCATTAGCTAAAACTACTCCAGTTAACCCACCGATAGTGAATAAAGCTAAGAAACCTAATGTGAATAATAAAGGTGTAGTATATCTTAAACTACCACCATATAATGTTGCTAACCAAGAGAAGATTTTAATTCCAGTTGGAACAGCAATAACCATAGTTGCAGCAGTAAAGTAAGCTCTAGTATCTACGTCTAAACCAACTGCGAACATATGGTGTGACCATACTAAGAATCCTAAAATTCCAATTGAGAACATTGCATAAACCATTCCTAAATACAATAATTTATCGAGTATTATTGGATTGTCTCTTTTTCTAATTGTCTAGATTGTTGGTTGCTTCCCACCGATCTACAAATTGTAAAAAACTTTTTCCTAGAACAGAATCCTCCGGTGCATTAAGAGCACCTATTGAAGATAAGTGATAAAACTGTTTTACCATACCAAATTTTTTGTTTTTGGCAGATATACAGTTGTTCCAGTGAAAGTAATTATCAATTAGGCTTAGAACCTCATTTTTTTTAGACACAGTCCATTTGAAAGCAGTAGCGTTCTTATTAGAAGATCGTACCACACCACCATAAACCGCTACTAAAATATCTAGTAATTCTCTACCTTTTTGTGTTACACTGATAAAAACTTGCTTTGATTTTTTATTATAATATACGCTTCCATCTGTATCAAATAAACCTGAGAGATAAGCACTATTATAATTTAAAGGTATTTTGAAATTAGTTTCTACCTGATAGATTTTACAAATCTTTTTAAATTGAGCAAATCGAACTGGATTTTGAATTAATCCATTTATATCTTTAATAACCTGTAGAATACCTTTCAGGTTATGTAATCGGAAACGTACAGCTTTAGCATGAGAAGTAGCTTTAACAGAACCACCATATCGTTGTTTTAATTTATAAAGACAAGCAATATCACGTGGTTCCATGACTACGGAAAGTTCAACATATCCTTTTTTAGATATATGAAAATTTCCATCTCCATCAATAACACCAGCAATCCATTGGCGCACTTTTAAATCAGTATCGCCATTCCCTTGTTCCTTTTTAGAACTAAGACAAGAAGAAAACATACGTACAATCTCTGAGGTTCCTACTAACATGCTTGGATTTTCAAATTTAAAAATCAACTGTGCGTTGGTTACCTGCGGATTAGAAAGTAATGAATAGATTATAACTAAAGCGACTAAAAAAACATATTGTCTAATTCGATTACCTTTAGTACTAAACAATAAAGACCTTCCTTCCTGCACATAGTATGTTGCGATATAATAACATCGGGAAAAAATGTTGTTACAAGGGCCATTTATAAGAAATGTTTGACCAAAAATAGGTTTACCTGAGAATGTAGATACAACGTGACTAACTATACCAAATCCAGGTATAATTAAAATATAACAAATATTTTGGATAAGTAAATAATAAAAATTTAATCTTATCACTCAAGAACTCACGCCCTTGTTAGGACTTTATCTTAATCCATATTTTCTGAATTATTTCTATTCATTGTTTTTTTTAGCCTCACTATTTTTTTTAATCCTTTTTCATTTAAATGATCTTTATCTTGAATAATGATATAAGCTTTTCTCCATTTTAAATAATTAATATATTTAGAAGAAAGCAAGTTAAATTGATCAAAATACTTAATAACTTTTTTAGCAGCACCGAAACTAGTAGAATTGAAATAATAAGTATCTTGACTTTTTCTAAACCCTATATTTCCGCCTACAAAGTTTTTTATTAGAAATAATAAATCCTTTTTTTTTTGATCTATTTGAAAATTTAATCTAACTTCAGTTTTGTTATTTCTAGTTATTAATTTTATTTGAAAACTAGCATCAGCATCTGAAAATCCTGCTAACCAATAGTTGTTTAAATCAAGATCAGGATTAATAGTAAAATTACTCATTAATTTAAAATAAGGATTACTTAGTATATTTTTATTTATTTGAGTTAATTTGTTTTCAGATCTTATTTTTCCATTGATTAAATTTAAAATTTTTAGTAAGCCTTTTCGTTTAGAAATAACTAAAATTAAAGCTTTTTTATTTTTAACTCTATATACATTTCCATATCCTATTTTTTCCTTTAAAAAATAAGCTAGAGAAGCATCTAATTCATTAAAAGCAATAACTAATTGAAAAGCTTTAGAAAAATGACCATCTCCATCTATTAAACCTGCTAAATAATTAGCAAATTCTAAGTCACTTACAGGTTTTAAATGTTTAGGTACATGAATAGAAATTTTTTTTATATTTTCAGAATCTTTAGATTTGTTGCTTAAAGTCTCTGAGGACCCATTTCTAAATTGAAATTTGAGTCCTGCTGATTGACTCCTTAGTTTTAACTCTGTTACTTTATCACTATAGATGGAGTGTTTAAAACAAAAATTTGGAGTTGTCCCAGCAGAAAGCAACGTTAAGAGGCCTATATCTGCAACCTCTGGGTGCTACAATTCTTTTTTCTTCTGTTTTATTTCTAGCCTTTTTATTACTCGCCTTTTTCTAATACTGTCCTTTATTTGCCCCTTTTTATTACATCGGCCTTTTTTTTATATAATATTATATAAAAAAAAGGGGCTATAATATTAAAAAAAAGAAAAAAAGGAATAAAAAGAAAAAAGGACAAAAATTATAAAAAAAAAGAAAAAATTAAAAAAGAAAAAATAAGAAATGTTTGGACCATATCTTTAAATTTAAATATAACATTAATTTAGAAGTTCATAATTTAACCATTTTAGGTAAAAATAATTCCAACTTTTGTCTAAAAAAGTCCCAGGTAAAGCTTGATGTGCTTTAATATCTTTTAATTCATAATATTTTGGTATTAAATGGACTCTATTTTTTTTAGCTGATCTAATAGGATATTTTTTAAAATATTCTAATAAATTTAAGATATCCTCTCTTTTGGTTATATACCATTTAAATGATTGTGAGCTTCCTCTATCTATATAAATATTTCCACCATATATTTCTAATAAAGGTTGTAAAATTTCAGATGTTTTCTGAGAAATAGAAACAGATAATTGTGTAACAGTTTTATTAATTGTTATTGTTCCATCCGCATCAAAAAATCCAGATAGCCATCCATTTTCAAAAGTGAGTTTTTCAGGATAAATTAAACTAATTTCATATTTATTTAATAATTTATTTAATTGAACTAATCTATTAGAATTTCTAATGTGCCCATTAACATCATTAATTAATTTTAATAAACCAGCTTTATGATGTAGTCTATATCTAAGTGCATTAGCACCGGATCTTAATTTTATAGATCCACCATAAACATTTTTAACTTTTTGTAAAGCATGCTCATCTCTAATATCCATTGTAATTTCTAAACTAGCATAACCTTTTTTAGAAATTAGAAAACATCCATCTCCATCTATTAAACCAGCTAACCATTGATAATATTTATCTTCAAAATTTTTATTATGAAAAAATTTTACGTTTGTATTTAAATTTAACATACGTATGGCCTCTGAAGTTCCTACTAACGAGTTAAACGTTTTGGTTACTTGCGAATTATTCCTTTTTAAAAGACTTTTAACTTTAACGGTACAAAATATGCAACTTACATTTAAAGTATCTTTAAAAATATATATGAATTTCTCGCTTACAGTATGTTGTATTAAATTATAATTATTATAATTAAAAGGCCACATTTGACCAAAGAACCAGAAAAGATGTTGATATAATATAGGATCACCACCCCCAGCTGGGTCGTAGAAACTAGTATTAAAGTTTCTATCTGTAAGTAACATAGTTATTCCACCGGCTAATACAGGTAATGATAATAATAATAGTATTGCAGTAACAAAAATAGCCCATACAAATAAAGGTAATTTATGTAAGCTCATACCATTAGTTCTCATATTAAGTACAGTAGTTATGAAATTTATTGCCCCTAATAAAGAAGATACTCCAGCTAAGTGTAAACTAAAGATAGCTAAATCAACACTAGGTCCAGAGTGACTTTGGATACCGGCTAAGGGAGGATAACAAATTAAAAAAAAAACAACAATATTTTTTTTTTTCCAATATAAATTGGATTGGACTATACCTTAATTTACTTTTCTTATTTGTAAATTTTAATTATTTATCTAATCGAAAAGATCTAATATTTAACATTAAATATCTAAAATTTAACTTATATTCTAAATATTTTTATAAAAGGGTTTTAATTAGGATTAATAGGATGAGTTATTAAAAAGTGTGCAATACTTACGATATAATAAAAATTATAAATTAAAACCATGAACAAGAAAGATAAATCTAAAACAATAAATTTAAAACTTAAATTTAAATAACTTAAAATATATTTATTTTTAAAATAAGATTTAAATTTATCTCTGAAACTAAACACAATTACATTAAACACAAAACTTAAAAAAAGAAAGATAGCTGAAATACTTAAAATAAAAAGAGCCAGAGCTAACATTTGATGTTGTTCGGCTAATAATGTTTGAGAATAATTAACAGATACAGGTTCTAATTTAAAAACATGTATAAAAAAGGGTACAATCTCATTTAAATTAAAATCGAAACCCTCAAATAAAGTATGGCTATCAGAAGGTAAATAAGAATTAGTGTTTTCAGTAGAATTGGCTGTTATTATATTTATTGCTTCTTTATCATCTCCAGCCTCCATGTGTAATTCTTCTGGTTTATCTTTTTTTATCAATTTCCAAGTTTTCATGTGTTCTCTTAACCAAGAAGGATCCTCAAAAGCTCTTTTTGCCATTTGAGATCCATAATCAGTAGCAATTGTACTTGTAATTGTAACAGCTCTCCCTGTTGGAGTTTTACTGGCCATATATCGTAACATTCCAGTACCATATATAAAAATTGTTCTAACAGTATCAGGCCAAGAACCATGATTATATACATCTTGAACAGTTCTATTTACTTCAGGAGAAGAAGCTGTCTTAGTATTTAATGACTCACCACTTTCACCTACATGTAAAACTATCGTGTTCAAATCTTTTTCCGAAAAATAATAATACATTTCGAAGCTTAAAAAATTAGAAAGTATAGAAGTAAAATGAAGAATAATTATAAAAATAAGTATATAGTCATACACAGGCAAATAATTACTATTTCTAATTTTAACCAAATTTATAGTATATAAATATAAGGAAGTAAAAATAACAATGAAAATATAATTACTATTAATTAAGACAAAAAAGAATAGTGGTAGTGCAAATAATAATAGTATTGCAGTAACAAAAATTACCCACACAAATAAAGGTAATTTATGTAAGCTCATACCATTAGTTCTCATATTAAGTACAGTAGTTATGAAATTTATTGCCCCTAATAAAGAAGATACTCCAGCTAAGTGTAAACTAAAGATAGCTAAATCAACACTAGGTCCAGAGTGACTTTGGATACCGGCTAAGGGAGGATAACAAATTAAAAAAAAAACAACAATATTTTTTTTTCCAATATAAATTGGATTGGACTATACCTTAATTTACCTTCTTATTTGTATTTAAATCTTTTTGTTTTGCCCCTTTTTTTATATCGGCCTTTTTTTTATATAATATTATATAAAAAAAAGGGGCTATATAAAAAAAGGCCTGTATTTATCTAATCGAAAAGATCTAATATATTCATAAAATATTAAATATCTAAAATTTAACTTATATTCTAAATATTTTTATAAAAAGTTAATGCTAAATACTATTTAATATTTAACCTATTAGCAATTCCTGTCCAGTTAAAGGCAAGACTTTTTATCTACTTTTGTTCCAATTAGTCTTAGACTAATAATTTTTGTTTAAATTTAAATTAATTTTAGAATTAATTTTGTATATTTTTTCTAAGTAATCTAATCTAAATTTTTCTTTTTTATTTTGAGCTTTTATAAAGGATCTGGCCCAAATTCGATATTCTAAAGATTTAAATCCTTTCATTGTTTTTTTGTAAAATAAAATAATATTATAGATAGAATTAGAATCAGTAATTTGTGCTTTTTTAACAAACAAATTTACACTAGGTAAGTAATGCAAAGATAAAATTGGTTTTTTAATATCGATTAAATTACAAATTGCTAAAATTAAAATAGAGTCAAAATTACTATTATATCGTTGAGTTGAAGAGCAGGTACTTATAATAATTTCAAAAGCATGAATTATCTGTCCACTACTTTTTTTAATTAAAATAAAATTTCCAACAGATTCCGTGAAACCAATTAGCCAAGATTTACTTAAGACTTTCTTACCTTGTTCTACACTATTTACAGAATTACTTTTAGAATTTTGTAACCAAGCTGGGCTAATATAATTTTCAGGTTTAATTTGATTTTTACAATTAGAAATTTTTAAATCTTTTTCTTCTTTAGATAAATTAGTATTATTTAAAATAAGAATAGCTTCTTTAAACCAAAAATAATTAAAATATTTAGTAGTAAGTAGTGGATAATTATCAAAAATAGGAATAATATAGTTAATAATCTGTTGAATATCAGTTACAATATATTCAGCCGTATTATGTTTGGAGTTAGGAACCGCTACTGAACCAATACCTAGATTGGATTTAATATGGTAAAGAAGACGTATATTATATTTACTTTGTCCTACTTTATATGTAAATATTCATACTCCTTTTTTATTTTTATAAAAAAAGAAAGTACCATCCCCATCTGTAACTCCAACTAACCATTTATAAAAATCTGTGCTATTTTTAACATTTCCACTAGTAAATTTACTGCGTGTAGTCTCTGATGGTATCTTCGGGAAAGTAATCAATTTTCCTTTATATTTTCTTAATGGTAGAAAATTAAATATTAAGGGAATAATTAAGAAGATCCAGGCGGATTGTCCCCAAGTTAATGCCATTTTTACATTATTTAAATAAAAATTCCCAATTAAAAAATAAGTATTCATTTCCGAATCGAGGAGTTTCCTGCATCGAGCAGTATTTAGTTGTATATATAATTTCACAAACAAATTATATATCTGTGACAGCTTATCCTTTACAATAACTGTCCACCCTGTACCAGCACCATTTTCAACTAATGCACTTAATAATAATAAGATTAAAGCTGGAGGTAATAACCAGAATGAGATATTATTTAATCTCGGGAATGCCATATCTGGTGCTCCCACTTGAACTGGTAATAAATAGTTCAATATTTCATAATCTTTCAAATATGTTTGGACTATATCTTCAGGTTATTTAAAAATAACCGCGTCACGTGTAGTCTCTGAGAATCCTACATCATTACAATTACTCGTTGATTTGGTTTCCTGCGGATTACCTATTTATTATTCATATTAATATTTAAGAGTACTGTACGCTTATTATTCCTATGATGAAATTGTAGTTTTCAATGACTTCTATAATATGACTTTAAGGCTTTCCCGCATACAGTGACGTAATAAGATGTACTTCACAGTACATCACGGCAACTTTTTTTTTATGGTTTACTTAAATAACAGTTATTCAAATGATCCCAAGTGTAAGTAGTACGAGTACTATTAAAATTTTTTCTTATTTTAATAGCTTCTTCTAAATAAAGAGTAGTTAAAGAATGAGTTTGTTGTAAATTGAAAATATGTAGCCAATCTAGATAATCTAAATATTTAGAAGATATTAAAGGATATTTATTAAAATATTCTATCAATTTTAATTTACTATTTTTATTATGAGCCATAACAATATAACTATAAAAATGTCGATCTTTAATGATTCTATTTCTACTAAATACATTAACTGCTAAATATTCTGATAATATAGACATAATTTTATAGTAACTTACTTTGTTTTCTTCAGATTCTGATCTATGATAGCTTTGTCTTATTTCTAGTCTATAAAATAATTGAACTCTTGTTAAGTTTTTATTTGATCTAAGATGAATATTTATAGAAAAATTTCCATCTGCATCAGTAAATCCCGTTAACCAAGCATTACTATCTATATTAGAATTATCTAAAGGTTTAATTTCTAACGGGTTAATTTTAGATAAAATAGATTTAGTAGAAGGTAATTTACTTTCTTTATTATTTATGATATAGTTATTATACCAATGAATAGCTCTATGTAATGCTTCTATTTTAGGAGTTCGCATATAACCATTTATAATACTAATAATAGTATATACGCCAACTATATCTTGTATTTGCCATAAGACATAACCTCGATTTTGTTTTGCCCCTTTTTTTATATCGGCCTTTTTTTTATATAATATTATATAAAAAAAAGGGGCTATATAAAAAAAGGCCTTATACAGTTCCGCATTGAGTTAAATTTTGTAAATATTTACCGGCAGATCCGCTTTTTTAAAAACAATAATAATCATAGGCCGATATTTTTTGGCTGTTGATTGTTTATCATGTATGGCAAAAGTACCATCTCCTTCTATTTAACCCGCTAAATATGGACCTAAATTAAAATTTACTTTTTCCACGTTTTTATGGCTCATTGTATACTTTTTGAGATTGTATTTGAATTTGTTTTCGTAATTTTTTATTTTTATGTTACCAAAACCACCCACTAGAGCAGGCATAACCATAAAGAAGATCATTACAAAAGCATGTGCTGTTATAATAACATTAAATAATTGATGATCTCCTTGTAATATTTGAACACCAGGACTTGATAACTCTAATCTAATTAAAACTGAAAAAGCAGTACCAATCATACCTGCAAAGACAGCAAAAATTAAATAAAGTGTTCCAATCTCTTTAGCATTCGTAGAAGATAACCAAGGACTCAT